TTCAGTTACCAGGAAACTCCTTTCCACAGGACAAACATTGAATGGGTTGAAAAGAACATACATTGGGCGGGAGAGATAAATTACAATTTTTTTCGTTCCTAACAGACGTAACAATTGTATCTTGGGGTGATTTCTTCGGTTGAAAGAATCTATCGAAAGTTTCTGAAGGACCGAACCAGTCGAACTTCTATCAACAAGAAGATAAAATATATGTAAAAAAGGTAACTATACCACTACATCTACCTAACCTGCCTTCTTTTGTTGGACCTACCCTTAATAGATAAACTTTTATGAAAATTGGTAGATAAATTAAGAAAGGGATAGATTATTTGCAGGAAGGTAAATCCTATCTGCTAGATCTACTAGATTTTCTGTTTTGTTTTATTCTACTCTGTTTTACTCGTGCAAGATTACTCAAGCGATTCCCACGAATTGCCCGTACGGTAAGAGTCAGTTATTGCTGCAAATATTGATTCGGGAGAGTTATTTCGTTTCTCACCTGCCTGTAAGATATTGCAAAGAAACAAATCAATTATTATGGGATTATTCATAAAGACTCGATTGTTTCTCGAACGAACCACACTCCTTCATATACATCGGGAGTCCATTGATGAAATGGAACGAGAGAAAGTTTGAAAGCCATTCCTGCCACAACAAACGCAATAGAGGTATAGATTGCAACAGAATCACACATCTGAGTAGATAGGAGTCCATCAACTAATTTATTAAGCTGAACCTCTCCACCAGAAAGGCCATACAATAGAGAAAAACCATAAACTAAAAAGGAGGAACTTGCCCCACCCATCAATAAAAATTTTATTGTTGCTTCATTCGACCTTATATCCTTTTTGGCATATCCAGATAAAAGGTAGGAAGATAAGCTTAAGCACTCCGAGGCTACATAAATCGTTACCAAATCATTCGCGCAACGCAGAAGCATTCCCCCCGAACCTGCAGTTGAAATAAATAATAAAAATTCTGCTAAAGCTGTTTTTGTACATCGTATGTAATCAACCGATAATGAAACAGATAGTAGTGAGCGAATCAAGAGAAATAATCTGAATATATTGCTAGGAGTGTTGATCTGAAGACTTTCAGGAGCAATCGAAACGGATTTGACTTCCCACTGGCACAGTAAAAGAACGATACTACTTAACAGAGATATTAGTGAAATTCTATGAAGCAAGAGTATATCTTTCCCTTTATATGACAAATCAATGACAATAATTGTGATTAAACTGAGAATCAAAATATATTCTGGAAAAATTGACAAGTTACCGGGTGAGAGGAAATAATCAATATTATTCGTAATAAAAATCAGGGTAATATTTGAAGATGGAAGAATTTGTGTCACATCCAATTGAAGGATCAACCAATCATTTAGGTACTTTTGTATCTCTGTAAACTGCGACAACACAATTTTTGTATTTGATGGATGAACCGATTCAACAACAAGGTTTGAATGAAATATAGCGAGGGAGGGTAAATGTTAGAGAGGGAAAGAACATAGATCTATCTATACAAACAGATATGTTAGACTCATATTTCTAATGCACCGAGTGTCGATAAGACAGGCCGGGTTATGTTCAAATGCCAAACTCTTTGATTATGATTATTTAACACGTTAAGTGTACTGGACGCAGGAGACATCTCATAATTTTTTAAATAATTATCCAACACTATTTCTGAATCAAATCTACGTCGCAACGAGCGTGTTGCACTCTTGTGTTTACAGGCTAAAGTATTATCGCATGAAAATCGTAGTATATATCTCAATCTACGCAATCCATCTCGATTTATTGATCCGCTATGATAGAGAGAAAAGATCCTCCAAGTCTGTACGAATCTATTTAAAATATCATCATCTGTTGACGTAGTCCAAGCTAATTTACTAACTGGACGTCCGGTACTGTCACGAAAATTCTCTTTTGCCATAAGCTTAACTAGAAGCGAAATTGGGACTTTAGACAACAAATTCTTGGCGCTGGAAAGAGTGATGTGTGATCCCTCTGTGGCCCCAACTCGAACTTTTTTTGTTAATGATTGAACACCTAAAATATAACCTAAAAGTGATACGCAACTGTTGGATAATAATTTGATACACATTTGATTAGATTCAGTCCCATAATGACAATGGGATTCTACAAGTATCAAAATAGAATAAATCCATTTTATTGCAAAATACCTGGTTCCCCCAAAAGCTATGAGGGAGTGATTCTTATATCTTCCATAGTGAATGCACGAACTTCGAGTGAGGTAAGAATTGACGCTTGCTGTATCGAATTGGGGCCCATATCTATAAAGTCTTTCCTTCCGAGTAATGTTATTCTGATCGGTAGATACAGAATATCTTAACTGTGACCTATACAGTTGTTTCCATAGAAACAATAGTAATGATTCAATCTCGTAGATGTAGAAATTCCAAAGTAGAATGTCAAATTTTTTGTCATTTCCTTTCCAACTTTTTACAGACAAATTTCTGTATTTATGGAGAACCAACCTTGATAGATGTAAAAACGGGGCATCCTGGATTCGTCGACGAAACATTCGAATTGGGGTCTCTATATGAAGATTCAGAGGTATCTTTGTATCTAGAACATGGTTGGAATTCGGCAGTCTATCCTCCAAAAATAAAAATATTGAATGAATGGATTGAGAAGGTCTCCAATCACTATTTGTTTTCATAACTAACGGTATTATCCGAGACAGAAGGGGTATTTCCAAAACTAAGCATATTGTTTTTAAAAGTGCGTAAAAATACGAATCTGTAGTCCAGCTACCGGATTAAATTCAACCAGATTCTGAATAAATAATCTCTGAATAATCTTGGTGGCGCATCCTATCAATTAGACGTTTCGCCGATATCATACTATACGCTCCAAATACTGAATCAATGCTTGGTCCATCCGAAAAACGCTTACAAGCAATTGAGTAAAAATCATCTTTAAAAAAAAACGGATACAAAAAACACTCTTGGTTGAGAGTGATTTTTTTACTTTTCCGTAACGTCCCAAACCTGGGCAAGGATCCATAAACAGTTCTCGTAGTAGTAACCCCTCAAGCATCGAGATCTCACGCAATGGAATTTATTCAATATATTCAATATATTAGCAACTCTCTCTCCATGCTGTGGATCCTTTCCTTATCTGTAGAAAGTTCATTTGAATATAGAGTTATTAGATTATCGCCGTAAAACCCATGAATCAACCATTTCATTTTAAATTTAGACTAGTTTACCAGCCAACAATCGGTGATGATTGAATAAAATTGGATTGACAATAATATAGTATTAAATGAAACTGCGAGTAACATATTACGAACAGATTTGTAGATACAAATCTATTTTACTAATCATTTATTTCAAATAAATAAAGATCCTAACCTTTGTCTATTTCTAATGTTTATGCTTATTCGTTACCTACGGCTCGCCACTTTATTTTATCTCAACAACTTCATTGAATGTCGAATTTTGATAAGTAGTAATTTTGATCTATTTGGAATTAGTCATAACCAGATAAAAAAAAAAAAAAATAAAAGGGAGGGAAGGCGAAGTATAATTCTACAAAAGGAGGGACCCCGAATGAACTGAATTGGTACTTTCAACATCGAAGGCTTTTTTTTTTCGAAGATATATTCAACCAAATAAAATAATCTTCGGTCTAATTTTTGAAACTTTACCGGACTGTAACTGCCTCTTGAAGGGACTCACAGAGATTGATACGAAACCCTTGAATCTAGAATCAACTATCAACCCTTACATTATTGTTAAGGAATCAACTTTATTTATTGAGACTATTTATGTTTCCTCCCTTTCCCCCACCTCTTCGTGAAGAAACGTCTGACATCACTTCTTTCGAAGGACTCTTTGATAGAGAACCAGTATTCATTTCTGAACACCCTACTTCTTAAAGGAATGATAAAGACGGCATAGATATAGAGTATAAGCAGGAGAGATGGGTAATATAAAAACATTTGAAAAGTAATGTAAGCTGGGCCCATTAGATTCTCCTAAATTTTGATTTTTAATTAAAGTTTGATTTTGACTTGTTCAGGTACCTTTGCCCGTTTCGATATATCACGAACAGTTTCTGTTGTTTGAGCCCCCCTTTCAAGAAAAGAAGCAATAGCAGAAACGTCTAATTGGGTTTGCTCTTTCCGCGGATCATGAAACCCAACCTCCTTAATGGCCTTTCCCTCTCGCCGGGACTGAGCATGAATTGCAATTATTCGGTAAGTGATTTATCGAGGTGGGTGCACGTAAACCTACCCGCCCTCCCCCCCGTGAAACCGTATATGAAACTTTAATTTCATACGGCTTAAGCTGCAATTCCAATCAAATAGATAAATCTTCAACTATGCTCCGTTTTTTTTTTGTTTTCTATTCAATTGTATGGAGAATGCTCCTAACTCACGTGTGTGCAATATGGATATTCTGTCACTTATTGAGTTATCTCTTTACCAATTAATTATTACTTTGTAAGAAACATCAGAGTCTTCACCCCCATTACCAATGTATTAATTTGCGTATCGGGTATCCTCTCGTTCGTAAATCGATTCTGAGAATCCTTAGGTTTGAGCCTAACCCCAAGGGTTATCCAAATCGGGAATTGGTAGCAACAGAACCTATCCTCACTGACCCATCATAAAAAATATCATTGAGTCAAGGATTTCTTATTCGATAATTCGAGATTCAATTCAGGTCGAATAATTAAATCGTTTCACTTCAATGATATTGATTTATAATCCAAATGAATTATAGTTTTAAGTTCCTGGTGAGAACATTTTTTCCTCCAACAACCGTGGAATAACGAGATTTAATAGCTCCATTCTGTAGAAATAACCATAGACACTATCCCTCTCAAAAAAAAAAAGATGAGTAAATTCCGATAGATATGATAGGATTCTTCAAGTTTCATTTGATAATGGGTTTCAACAAATGTTGAAGCGAGAGCATCTTCCCGTTAAGAAATGGCGGCTACTAGACTCCGCAAAAACGATCTCGATGTTCGAGCCACACGTTGCTTCCCACCATGTCGCTTCGAGCGAAGTTTTACCATAATATCTAGAAGTCAAGAATGCTCTTATTGTTAACTATTTGTTACTGCAACGGTCCTGGACGGGGTTGCTTGTATCACTTTTACGACGCATTCGCGGAATAACTCTAATATAGATAGCCTAAATTTTATGTTAAATCACTAATATTTAAAGACTTTATGAAATTAGGGGCTTAATTTTTCCTTAGCCGCGTACATTAAATCGACTGTAATTTTTGTAATGTCATTCTGTTTTGCAAAGATTTCGGTATTTCTCTTGATTCTACCCCTTACAAAACCGGGTATTTTATTTAATTCTAATTCAGCTTCGGGGGTCCAATTAAGATCTCTATCTGTGGATAGGGACTTAGTGCTTACTTCTTTAGTATCATGACCACCAAAAACGTCCGGTGAATGATCTTCCATACCCAGATTAAACGAGTTATAGACTAGATCAGCTATTTGATTAGTTCCTTCGTAACCCAGAAAGGGCCGATGTCCCGGGGGAAAATTCTGAATATGAACTGGTGAAGAAATAACCCCACACGGAATATCGATACGTTTACCGATATGGCGTTCCATTTAGGTTCCAAATATGGCAGAGGGTTCAATACAAGCTATCGTATCTCCAACTTCAGTATGATCCTCCGTGATTATTATTTCGTCACATAAGCCTTGAACCTGCTCATTGAACCATTCCGTGTCATGCTTACAGTACGTACCTGAACAACTAACACGAATTCCCATTTCTCTAACAAGTATTTTAGTAATAGAGGCTGCGTGAGTTGCATCGCCAAAGATTACTACTTCTTTTCCAGACAGGTTCTGACAATCGATAGATTTTGAAAACCAAGCCGCTTGAGAAACAAATCGGGTTTGATTTTTGATATATAACATATAATTAACTTTTTCTTCTGATAGGACCGAAGCCCATGCATTGACAAGTTTCTCCACCTGTGAAATGAATTCAGCTGTATCTAAAATCCCCATGGGAGTTACTGATACGTAAGGCATTCCATACTCTTTTTCTAGAAAAGTCGCTGTCATTAAACCCACTTCGCGATAAGGTACTATATTGAACCAAGCTCTCGGTAAATCCTTTAGTTCTTTTAGGGACCCCCCCTCTGGGATTATTTGATTGACTGGGATTCCCAAATCTCGCAGTGAACGTTTCAATTCACGACAATCATGTTGATTATGGAAACCTAACGTGGAGATTCCAATAATATTTGCCGAAGGTGTATCTGTGACGGATCGATCCAATGTACCTTGTTTACGAGCCCTATCCAAATAGTGTCGAACTATTTGTTCTAAGGTTCTATCCGCCGCTTGAAGCTCATTAACTCAATGGTAATTAACATCCGCGAGAATTACATCAGACTTGGAAGATAAGGAGGCTCGATCTACAAAATTTTGTAAATCTTCTTGCAAGATACTAGAGGTACACGTAGGTGTCGAAACAATCAAATCGGGACATTATTCCTCATCTTTTCGGCTTATATTATTTATAACCTTTTCTTGAGATCCACGTGCTAATACGTGACGATCCACTACACTAGCAGTTACTGGGGTAAAATCTCTTTCCCTTTCCGACGTGGAGCGCATTACATTAAAATAGTCATCTCCCAAAGGGGCATGCATTATAGCATGTACGTTCCTGAAAGAACTGGCTACTCGTAGAGTACCAATGTGAGCAGGTCCAGCATGCATCCAATAAGCTAATTTCATAAATTGGTTTTAATATCATTTTTTTGTTCCGCGTCATAAAGGGATCTATTGCTATATGCAGCTTATCATCATAATATAAACTGGAAGATCCATCGAGGGGAAATAAGAAGTAGTACGGGTCGGGGGGGGGTGGGGGGGGGGTTAATTAGCCAAAGCCAAAAATATCAGCTGTAACTTACCCAATATTTAGTATGCGGAAACGTGATAGATTTTTCCCATATAGCGAGATCTGGGACGGAAGGATTCGAACCTCCGAATGACGGAACCAAAACCCGCTGCCTTACCGCTTGGCCACGCCCCATAAATGATCAGTATAATGATACTCTCATACTTTGGTTTTACTGTCAACCTTTTTTTATGTGTGACTTGGTTATTTGGGGACAGCAAAAAAAAGGGACCAAAGAAAATTGGGAACTAATAATATTCAATGAAATCAACTCAAAAAGATCTCAATGATAGACCCATTCAATTATTAGTTTGATCTGGTGGAATATTAAATCTATTTATTCTACCTAATTGAATGAAAGAATATATAATAGTATATACCTGATAGGTTGACCGATCAAAAAATGTCACCGTCTCAAAAGAAAATTCTTTGTTATTGGAGAATAAAAATGATAGTTTTGTATAACATCTATCTGGATAATCCTCTTCACCTCAATGACGTTTTTTTTGCTAAATTACCCGAAGCTTATGCTATTTTTGATCCAATTGTGGATGTAATGCCAGTCATACCAGTGTTTTTTCTTCTTCTAGCTTTTGTGCGGCAGGCTGCGGTGAGTTTTCGGTAATGAAACTTTTATTAACTCGGGATTTATCTATTCGCCACACCCCTTACGACTCGATAAAAAAAAAAAACTATATATATATAGTTTTAGGGATGATCTATATAGTCTCAGACATAGAATAGATTTTTATTGGTAAACACCTGATCCCTTATATCTTTTTCGTAAGTCGGAAGGAGCAGATATCTATCTATATATAGATAGATATATTCCAACCAAAAATGTTCCATTCTATTTTACCCATAGTTATGACCATGGAGATTAGATCATGCTTACCCTTAAGCTATTTGTCTATACAGTAGTTATCTTTTTTGTTTCCCTTCTCGTTTTCGGATTCTTATCAAACGATCCTGGACGGAACCCTGGACGTAAGGATTAAGTTAGAGTCAAAATCTTGTATGTTTTCTTGAGACTACTCTGTCAGCAGATCAATCAATTCTTGGAGGAGAGAGAGGGATTCGAACCCTCGGTACATATTGATTGTACAACGGATTAGCAATCCGACGCGTTAGACCTCTCGGCCATCTCTCCAAGCAAAATATTCCTCTGGACTTTAACACAAAGTCGGGATATAAGTCTATACTTCGAATGAAGATTAGAAAACAGTTTGTCTGATAAATTTTCTACTTCTACGCTGTAGAGTTAAATCCTAAAAAAACCCCGGGGGGGGGAGAATTTTTTTACCCCCCCCCCCCCCCCCTTAAAAGAGAAGAAGGAGATAGAATAAAGAGAATTGAATCCTGAATCAATCTCTTAGGTATAGATTAATCCTCCCGAGACAGACTAAAAAAAAAAATAGATATATATATCTATTTTTTTTTTTTAGCCTAGCCAGAATTAGCCAGACTGCTTCTCTATATTAGATTGAACCGATTAACGGTACAGTGCAATAGCCAATCTCGCAACTAAGATGCTTGTTGCAAAAGCAATAATAAGTGCCAAAATAATTTGAATGTCCGAAATTGATTCCATTACTTTTTATATCTCCCCTTTCTTATTGTATATATAAATAAACAATAATTAGTGTACGAAATTCTATCATTTACCTAAATCACTATGCCTTGATTCATTGTATCAATCTTAGTCCATCATGGCTACACGAAACTACCCATTCAGATCTACCTGAAACGTTCCATTCCAATAAAGAAAGGGAACAAAGAAACTGTTTTGACACTGAAATATATTATTGAAAATAATAAAAGGAGAGATAATGAATCTAGAGGTAATTGCACAACTTGCTGTTCTGGCGCTAATAGTTGCATCGGGACCACTAGTAATTGCTTTATCGGCAGCCCGGAAGGGTAATTTGTAGCTTCATTCCCATAGGCGGAACAACTCCCCGCTAGAGACTAAGTTACATATATTTTTACGTGGGGGGGGGCTCCCCCAATATGTCAGGGAGCTCCGGAACATCCCACCATTAGATTAGACAGAGAACCTGCTTATATAATACACTATATATAGTGGCGGGTATGGTTTAGTGGTAAAAGTGTGATTCGTCTTATTTTGAGCTGACTAGTCAAGGGATCTATCAAACCGATTTTCGACTAAATCAAATCAAAAAACTTTATTTCTATAAAAGTACATATACTTATCTATAATAATTGTTGGTATGAAAAACGTAATTCTAGTTACTCCTATACTAGATTTTGCTTTGCAAAGGCAAATTAATTAGTAACGAAGCAGAATTGTTTTGAAATACGGGAGCCCCAAAACGATTATTTAAGAAAGATAAAGAACAAAATCTATGGATAGACACCTAAAATATTTGTTTCATCGTCACTGAACCTTGGAGAATAATCCGAGATCGACAGTTCCAGAACGATTCATCCTGGTTTATCAGGGTTATCAAGCATTTCCTCATTTAAGCAATTGCTTATACGACTCGGTGAAAAATATTTTCCTAAAGATTCTTGACAGTAGAAATAAAGAACGAAGTAACTGGAAGATAAAAAAAAATATTTACCATGCTCTCTCGATTAATTAATTGTGAAATTGGTAAAATTCGTTTTCTTCTCAACGGGATCATCTAGGAAGTATGTTCTTGTTATGCAAGATACAAACGAGACTGACATAGATGTTATGGATGCTTTTTTTTTTTTCTCGCGGTAACATTCTTTCTAGAAAGAAATAAATAATTAGAGAAAAGAGTAAGTGTGTGGGAACGATTAAGCTTCGTAAGAGGCTCTTGCTACCTCGTATTCCTTCTCATACAAAAGAGATAGAGGAGTGCTTTTGTCTGGAAATAGAAATCCCTTCCGATTTTATATCCCCTCCTTCCATAAAGGAGCCGAATGAATAGAGACTTTCACGTTCGGTTCTGAATTAGAGATGTCATAACCATCCAGTGGCATCGACTATAACCTTTAGCCTTCCAAGCTACTGATGCGGGTTCGATTCCCGCTACCCGCTAATAATATTGATCGGACCACCCCGAACCTTGTGTATTAAATCTACTATTTAATCTATCAGCTACACCGTGAACAAACTAAAATTATTGTTTGTTCACAATATAGCGTCTACCCGAGCGTATCAACTCTCAACCCTAGAGAAACAAACGTCCATCGTCTAATGGATAGGACAGAGGTCTTCTAAACCTTAAGTATAGGTTCAAATCCTATTGGACGTAATTCCGTGTTTTAGAAATAGAAAACTATGCGTATGTTAGAAAAGTGACTGAAACGCGAAAGTAACTATTCCCCTACAAATAGAACAGACACGCGCTGTGTCATTAATTACTTCTCTTGCAGTAAAAAGAGTTCTGTTGATTCTTTAATTGCTTCCTTTAAAAGTATTTCTGCCTGTTCCGTAAACATCTTGGTAGAACGAATAATTTCACCAAATTGAGGTTTATTGGTTGTTACATACTCACGCAACTGAACCAAGAATCGTTTAACTTGCTCAACGTCTAGTAGATCCAAATATCCGTTAACTCCAGTATAAATAGTAGCTACTTGTTCTTCCACTGACAATGGAGCTGATTGAGATTGTTTAAGCAACTCGCGCAACCGCTGACCCCTTGCTAACTGATTCTGAGTAGCCTTATCAAGATCAGAGGCAAATTGCGCGAAAGCCTCTAATTCTGCAAATTGGGCCAATTCCAATTTCAATTTACCGGCCACTTGTTTCATAGCTTTGATTTGAGCTGCAGAACCTACTCTGGATACCGAAATCCCCACATTGATTGCCGGTCGAATGCCAGCATTAAATAGATCTGCTGATAAAAATATTTATCCATCAGTGATAGAAATAACATTGGTGGGAATATAGGCTGAGACATCTCCCGCCTGAGTCTCAACAATGGGTAGAGCCGTCATACTACCTTCACCCAATTGAATACTTGATTTAGCCGCTCTTTCCAAAAGACGAGAATGTGAATGAAAAACATCTCCCGGATACGCTTCTCGCCCAGGTGGTCTTCTAAGTAACAGAGACATTTGTCGATAAGCCTGGGCTTGTTTAGAAGGATCATCATGAATAATCAAGGTATGCTGTTTGCGATACATGAAGTATTCAGCTAGAGCTGCTCCTGTATAGGGAGCAAGATATTGCAGAGTGGCTGGAGAGTTTGCGGTCTCCGATACTACAATGGTGTATTCCATAGCGCCACGATCCTGAAAAGTATTTACCACCTGAGCCACGGAGGACGCTTTTTGACCAATAGCTACGTAGACACATATAACATTTTGACCTTTCTGATTCAAAATTGTATCTGTAGCTACTGCTGTTTTACCAGTCTGTCTATCCCCAATTATCAATTCTCGTTGACCACGACCTATGGGGATCATCGAGTCGATAGCAATAAGACCTGTTTGTAAAGGTTCGTACACTGAACGTCTCGAAATAATCCCTGGAGCGGGGGATTCAATTGATCTAAACTCAGAAGCTGGAATTTGACCCTTACCATCAATGGGTTGAGCCAAAGCATTTACGACACGACCCACAAAGGAGTCACTGACTGGTATTTGGGCAATCTTTCCAGTTGCTCTTACGGAACCTCCCTCTTGTATGGTTAAACCATCACCCATCAGTACAGCCCCAACATTATCAGATTCTAGATTCGGAGCAATGCCTATTGTACCATCCTCAGATTCTACCAATTCACCAGCCATTACTTTGTTAGGGCCATGGATGCGGGCGATTCCATCTCCAACTTAAGGTACAGTGCCAATATTAACAACCTTTACTTCTGGAACATATCCCTCAATTTGCTTACGAATGATACTGCTAATCTCATCGGGTCGAATGTTTATTACCATTTTTGTCAAAGTATCTTACTGAAAGAAGGAAAAAAAATGAAACCTGTTCCATAATGAAATGAAGGCTAATCGGTTGCGTTTTCCATGGCCCTGAGTAGGCCGATGTGATAATCAATCATGCGCAAATGCAATTCATTATCCAAACGACTATTCAGACTTTCCAGAGCCCTCTCCGATGCAAGTCGAGAGACTTGCTGTCGAACCTGTTCAATTGCTCGTTGTTTCTCAAAGCGAATTGTATAGTTTTTACTATCCTCTAATCTCTTCAAATCTTCATCAGCTGCATCAACAAGATCCCGCTGTTCCCTGTCCATCTGCGTAAGCTGATTGATGCGGATCTCAGCTGCTTTAACTTTTGCTTGTTGCAGGCGGGTCCGAGCCCTCTTAAGTTTCTCGGTAGCTTCCTTATAACGCTCCTCCGCATCCGAAATAGTGTTCAAAATTGTTTTTTTACGATTCTCTAAAAAATTGATCAATGAAAGTGGATCATATACCTTTGATTCTCAAAGATTAATTATCTCTTCCCAAACCGAACATGGATCTTTCGACCCATTCGGCTTTCCTGCCCGTGTTTACCAATAGGGCAGAAGATTCCAGCAATATCCTCACACACGGGCCCGCCATCTTTCTCTCTCTATTTATTGGTATGATCCATCCCGAACCGACTAGAACAGATCAAATAATTAATAATTGAAGAGGATTAAGGGCTCTCATGGACAATATCTAATATCTTTTGACTATTGGCAGAGCCGCTTCTTCTAGATAGTATCCATCTTGTATGGGTTGTCTATTCAGCAAATTGAACAAGATTTATTGACTTTTAGGTATTCTAATCTCTCTCTCTCTCTTGAGGAATGATAGGAATCAGATTAGTCTCGATACGAATGTTATATATCGAATAAACCTCCGACCGCGACTTAGATTGCGCGGTAGGGGAAAGAAAACCCTAGTTTTGCTAAGACTTTAAGCGATTCAGCTTTAACCATATTGATGGTATTCCCGAATCAGTCGATGAAAATAAAAAGTTTTCTATCGATTCCACGGAATGCTCTGGTTCTTGCATAACATTAATTTACAAGTAATTCGTCGGGGTTTTGCACCTATTATTGTTTCAAGTGCAACTGGAAGAGACCGGTTATCCTATTCGGATATACGACTCGCACACACTCCCTTTCCATAGTAGAATAATACACCTAGGACCAAAATCAGGTTAATCAAATTTATCTCCAAGATATTGGTATTTGAACCAAAACTTGCGGCGAGAGTCCAATAACTTGAGGGAGCGACGATCTCACTTACACTTCTCATAATTCCTCTCCTCCTGAAAGGTTTTCTAATTTTTAATTAACGTCTGGTCTAGCCTGAGAGAAAATCATAAATCCAATATTTTATATATTATTGGATGTCTTGTTGATCGAGGAGGGGTTATGAATAGACTTAAATATATGCGGTAGGGACTCAGTAAAATAGGTGGAACAATAATTATAGACTAACAACCCCCCCCCCCCCCCCTCCCCGGCTCAAACAGTTCACTATTGATTCGAGAAGAGTTTAGGAAGAGGTAGGGGGTGGTAAAGATCCCCAAATGTCTTGTAATAGAAACAAATTAAACGAACGGATTCGCAAATGATAGCGCTAGGGCTACAACTAGTCCATAAATTGTCAAAGCTTCCATGAAAGCTAAACTTAACAATAGAGTACCTCGAATTTTACCTTCTGCCTCTGGTTGTCTCGCAATACCCTCCACTGCCTGACCCGCGGCAGTGCCTTGCCCAACGCCGGGACCAATCGAAGCGAGGCCTACGGCTAATCCAGCAGCAATAACAGAAGCAGCAGGAATCAAGGGGTTCGTATTAGTCTCCTCCTATTTTAATTACGTTAATCAATATTGTCCCATTAGATTTATGTTAATTAGTCTCGGCGTGACGAAAATTCTCTAGTGAATACTGACTGAAATAATGATTCTGCATAAATCTGATCAAAACTAGTAATGAGATAGAATAACCTCATCCGTTGTTCGAATCAAAACAGTAAGGGAGTCTTTTTGGTAGGGTAGAATGGCTGTTCTATCCTCAAAAACAACTATCACTACGATATTCTATCCGTGGGGTAATAATTGGATCAAAGAGAGTCGCGTAGTCCGGAATAGTTCTCTAGTGAACTATTTCAATCTTAGTCTCAACGTGAATAAGATTGAACAATATTATTTGCCGTACCAGGACACAAACATGCATGGGATTCAGTATCATTAGTTCTAAGAGGAACGGAAAAAACCTAACATCTTGTCAGTCATTCATTCCTCGTGGAGTACTCAGGCTCAGCGGTGAAATTTATTATCCTCTTTGTGCCCATCCCTTTAAATAGTTCAATTGGAGCGGGTGGTAGCTATCCCTCAACCCCCCACCCACTCCTTTGAATAACCGAAAAAAGGGAAGGGGAGGGGGGGGAGGGTAGGGTCTTGTATTGTTGTATCATGATACCACAGAAACAGTTTTTCCTACTATATTGATCCCATTAGTGAGTTTTACAAATAAACCGCGCCCCATCGTTCCGATATGATACTTTGTTGGAGCGATCAATTCAATGTTGACTCTTCGAATTCTAATGATGACCCTCCGTAGATTCCCCTGTATAAGCTGCAGCTAGAGTAGCAAAAGTTAAAGCTTGTATGGCGCTTGTGAATAATCCTAAAAGCATCATAGGTACAGGAACAATTGAAGGTACTGAAGAAACGGGAACAGCTACTACCAACTCGTCAGCCAAGATGTTTCCAAACAGTCGAAAACTAAGTGGTAAGGGTTTGGTAGAATCTTCTAAAATATTAATAGGTAGTAGTACCGGAGTCGGCTGGATATACTTACCAAAATAGCTAAGACCCCTCTTGTGTGAACCTGCATAGAAATATGCTACTGATGTAAGCAAAGCTAATGCAACAGTAGTATTGATATCATTCGTAGGCGCAGCCAATTCCCCGTGGGGTAACTGAATGATTCGCCGAGGAAACAAAGCACCTGACCAATTGGAAACAAAAATGGATAGAAACATAGTTCCAATAAACGGAACCCAGGGACGATACTCTTCTTCTCCCATCTGGGTTCTAGTTGAATCCCTAATAGATTCGAGAACATACTCAATGAAATTTTGGCTGGTAGTCGGTATGGTTTGCAGATTCCGGGTAGCTACGATGGGTAAAGCCAACAAGATGGCGATTACTACCCAGGAAGTTACAAGAACTTGTGCATGAACTTGGAAGTCTCCTATTTGCCAGTAAAGATGTTAACCTACTTCCACGCTCGATACTTGGTACGGATCATCAATCTGATCAATTCTCAGTTGCTCAATATGCATATTACCCCTACCCACCCTTTTTTTTTTTTTCAAAAATTAACTTAGATAGCAAAATCTGTATAAAATAGTCACAATTATCAGTATGCAAATATCCTAAAATTGGCTCCTCTAATAAAATTATACAATATTATCAGTTACAATATAAATATTCCGAGTTACGACATAAATCTTTTTTTGCCACTCTATCCCGAATCGTCGGGATAATTACCAATCCCACCATCCGTCGATTCCGGAACCTTTGAATTTGAACGACCCTCACGAATAGCTAATGTTGATTTATCCAATATCCGTCGGATAGAAGATCGCGCATCATCATTACCAGGAATTGGAATATCTGTGAGATCTGGATCACGATCCGTATCGACGACACAAATTGTGGGAATACCTAGAATAATACATTCCTCAAGAGCGATAGATTATTCATGTTGATCAGTAATTGTCACAATATCTGGTAAATCTGACATATATTGAATTCCACCTAGATATTTCTTCAATCTAAGTAATTATCTCTTCAAAATCGCTGCCTCTTTCTTCGGGAGTCAGTCAAACCCTCCTGTATCTTCTCCATTTTGCAAATACTGAAACCTACGAAGACGTGTTTCTGTAGTGGACCGATTCGTTAACGTACCGCCAAGCCATTTTTCGTTCACGTAGTGACATCGAGATCTTGTTGCAGCTGATGCTACTAAATCAGCCACTTGATATTTTGTACCTACCGTTAAGAGTTCTTTTCCCTCCGCTGCTGCATCAAATACTGAATCACAGGCTTCAGATGAAAGACGAGCAGTCTGAGTTGGATCGAGAATATGAACACCCCTCCGTTCCGTAAATATATAAGGTGACATCCTAGGATTCCATTTCTGGGTCTGATGACCAAAATGAACTCCCGCCCCCATCATTCCTTCCGAGTCAATATTCCGATTTTTCTGTTGCATCTTCCCCTCAAGTATAAGAAACTGTGAATTCATTCTATTTTAACTGGATTTGATAAATTATTACAATCCACTGATCAATATTGTTGATTGAGACATGCAATAATTTTTAATATTCATTAACTATTATAGCATTTGTTGCTATTAAGTCGAGAGAAGGATCGGTTTAATCCTTTATGAATAACTAATTTATGATGGAGACTTGGTTCCCCCTGATAACCAGAGAGGCTATTTTTTGTTCCCCATTTAGGATTATTACTGCTACTTATAGTTGAATGAGATTCTTTTTGTTTCTTCACTTTTAGTTGACTAATAATCTCTTGACTACCTGTTCCAATGGGGACGGTGTCACCAGGAATAACATTCTCCTTTAATCCCTTTAACCAATCGATTCGACCCCGAAGAGCAGCTTTAGCCGGTACTCGAGTAGTTTCTTGGGGACTCGCCTCTGATAAAAAACTAGTAGTATTGAGAGATGCTTTCGTCATTCCCAGTACAATAGGCTCATAGAAAATCGATCTCTTTAATACGCGATTCATCCGTTATGCTTGTGACGGTTCAATAAGCTCCCCGGGTGAAAAAACATTTGCTATTCCATCTTCCGATGCTACGACTCTTGAGGTCAATTGTCAAATGATAATTTCTAGATGTTTATCCGATATCTGTACTCCTTAAGATCCATAAACCTTTCAAATTTGATCAATCGAAACCAATTGACAATGTTCCATACTTGTTCCAGCACTTAGAAAGTGACTCCAAAGGTTTCCAATTAATCTTGTAATACCCCTATTCCATCTTCCAAAAAGATCTTCGATTCGTGCAGGAATAGAAGCAATGGAACGAGACTCCAGCAGCTGCTCAACCTTTGGAAGACCCTGAATAGTGTCCCCAGACCTCAATCTATCATGTGGTAATGTTATTAATGTATCTCCCTCTCCTATGATATCTCCGGAATTCTTCTGAAGAATTGCTCCCCGGGTCGCTAAAAGAGGCTTAGCTGTTCTAGTTAATAAATAGTCGTGGTGAATAGCTACCACCTGACCGGACTGGAGACAAACATTATTCCTACAGAAGCATCGATTTTCACTGATTGATAGTCCGAGATTAATTAACAAGATTACTCGATTAGAGGAATCTGGTGGTAAATAGATCTGCTTGGCCGATAAACATTTATCTAAAAAAAGATTCGTAGGATATTTCAATATTAATTCATTTTCATCGATCGGATACCAATTTCTATGTCCCGATGTATCTATCGAATCATCAACAAAGTAATTTTCAAAGGAAGACGCTTCGCCGCTCAACGTAAGATGGAGCACCAATTTGTTGGAAATACCCCATGAAGTCCCTAATAAACCTAACTCTTGGTTTTCCCTTCGACGAGGAATAAGGTTTGATCTTCTAGATTTGGCCAACCCTTCTTTTAGATAGTTCTTCGGAAGAGATCCATACTTAGAATTCGATAGTATATCTTTTAGACTTCTTTCATTCCGAGCATAAATATTTGTACCTGATTTAGAATCGTTGGAGTATCCTACAATTAAATTTTCGTGCTTATTATTGCTCGAATCGGTAGACAAAATATTACGAAAGAAGTTGAATGGCGACAAAATTAAAAAAGATGCACCTCGTTCCGACACCGAATGAACAGTACTTTGATACTTGACAACTGATTTGTTCCTACTGTTAGATAGATCAACTTGATCAGGGGATGTCTCGTCGACAGACACCGATGGTTGAGAAACCTGATTGACCCTGACACTTCGTGCGGAAGATGTACTAGAAAAAACTATTGAGTTAACTTGAATAAAGGTACTGAAAATATTATTTAGTCTTACACTGATAAGAGACAAATAAGCATTTCTTATAGAGAAGAGCTGGTAGAAATATTCTTGCCAATCAACCATTAAACAAGTTCTAACTAATTGAATAGTTGTATGGTTGCTTATTTCAATCTTTTCCCCATTTTTATAAGAAATATACGTAAAGGATTCAATTTTTGCGCATTTTTGTGTCTTTGGTTTTTCGGGATGGGATGTTACTCGCACCAAAGAATTGTTAGATATATTGTACTCTACAACTGGTCTTACCGGGACAGAGGTCTTTCTTTTCCTGTAGAGTGTAACCGATTGCAGGTAACCCCAATTCTCGGATTTGAATTCAGTAAAAATACTATTACCCGGTGCAATTAGAGTATCACCCTGCTTCGGTATACTAGTTACCCTTTCCGGATTGTGAATATATCCAGGCAGGATTCTTATCTCAATACTACTTCGCGTCTTTTTGATTTGGATCAGTCCGCCGACTTTACTAATAATATTAGGAGTTATTTGTGTACCTTCCTCAATAATAGTATTATTTGTTACCAAAATGGATGAGAAAGGTTCGTGAGTAGTATAAACCTCTTCGGGGATTAGAAAAGAGTTACCTCCTTTTATTACTCTGTACCGTGAGCCAAGAGTTTTAACTGTCCCACTATCAGAAACGAATTCTTTTTTAACAACGGGTTCAACCCCTATAGTACCATATTTTATAACCCCCGAAACACCCGTTCGATGCTCAGGGTTTTCGTAGATAGCAAGAATATCATTCCGATCCAAGATCTTATTTAACTTAACATTAATATTTGTAAAATATGATTCTTTTCCCTGTCGTTTCAGTAACGAAGAAATTGCTTCTTTTTCTTCACCCCGCTCCACCATGAGATTAGATAGAATCGAAGTAGATACTGGAGGTTTCAGCCGATTCGAAAAACATTTTGGATTGATTCCAAACTCTTGGATCCCTTTTTGAAAACCCTCATAATCAATAGCATCTCTATTCTCGCCAAATCTTTCATGAGACTCCTGTCTATTCTCGCTAGAGTGAGGTTTAATACTGATTCTATCTTGATCCTCATGAAACAAATAATTCTTATCGGAATCATTAAAAACTCCCGAAAGAATCCAAATAGGACCCGTCTCGCGTACGACACGAATGGGATTATCTATACAATCGGATATATGCCACACAAATCTACTCCAGTGGGTCTCCCCTTCTATATTTGGATAGATAGATTTTTGAATACGCTCCTTAAGAGGAAATTCTTTGGCTCATACTTCCGCAATGATTTGTTGGGATTCGACATACTGATCGTTCCGAATCATAAGTAAACTTTGTGCTGGAATGGTGAAATTGTGTATATTATTATGACTCTTAATAAGGATGGGTAATTCATTTCGACACATCCAAGCAGGATGCCCATGTCGCGTACGTGTGGGATACACCGATCTTTCGTCGAGATTAATGAGTCCATTGAACGGAATTCGTACATATTCTGCGATATCGCCCGTAGATACTCCACCTGTATGAAAAGTTCTTGATGTTGATTGAGTTCCTGGTTCTCCAATTGATTGACCCGCAATGATACCGACAGCTTCTCCTAATTCTACTAAATTGTGATGGGCGAGACTCCAACCATAACGCAACTGACGAATCCAGAAAATGCTTTTGCATGTCAAGGGGGATCTTATATGTATCGGTTGCGCCGATGCTACGAGGTTACTAGCCAGTTCATCGCCAATATCCTGATTACGTGTAGCAATACATCTCACATCCCAATAGATGTTATCTGCCAACACACGTCCAATCAGTCTTTGATACGATATCGTTCAGATAGATCCTCTTCTTTCCTCAATAAGATTCAAAGCAATGCTTTTGGTAGTTTCACAATCCCTTTTGCGTACAACAATATGTTGAACTACTTCAACGAGCCTACGTGTCAGATATCCAGCATCTGATGTTCGTACCGCGGTATCCACAACCCCCTTGCGAGCACCATAACAAGGAATAATATATTCTGTCAAAGATAAGCCTTCGCGCAGGTTCCTTCGGATGGGTAGATCAATTACTTGCCCCCGCGGATCTGACATCAATCCCCTCATACCAAGCAACTGGTGAACTTGAGAGACACTTCCCCGGGCCCCTGAGAAAGACATCATATGAACTGGATTTAGAGGATCGATCATCTTGAAACTTGGATTCATTTCTCGTTTCGAGCATTCACTTGTAGCATACCAGGCTTCAATCGATTGACGTAACTTTTCTACGGCATGCAAACTTCCGTAACGATGATACTGCTCTGGGACGTAACCTAATCTCTCCGCATCTTATACAAGCCATCCTTTGGAGGGTACTGTTGAAAGATCGTCGATGCCTAATGGGACAGATGCTTTTGTAGCTTGTTGAAAACCCAAAACCTTAACTTGATCTAGAATGCTTGTTGTAGATGCGATTCCGAAACAAACGACTAACTTACTGATAGGTTGTCTCATCGCAGCCTTATCCATCATCTTATTATAGAAAGGTGATTCAGCTTGATCCGCCATTAAAAAAACCTCAACTTTGTCTTATTCTTTTACAATTATTAACCAATATATTGGGGTTCGAGTTATTAATTAAATGTATAAAAAAAGCTTTCTCATTCTTCATTAATCCAATCAGATCTAAAAACTTTTTTCTTGTATCATTGTACCTGGTACGGGCGAAGTCCCACATGGAAAAGAAGCTTTCAATATACCTTGCATCGCTTCCTTTAATTGCTGATTGAATAGGATACGCCCAGCTGTTGTAAGTATATACATACCAAGGATATGACCCTCCCTACACCTTCTGATTTGGTAATTATCGTAAGAGTGGAAAGATGTTCCTGAGGGTTCATATTGAGATTCAATAGGTAATTCACGAATTCTCGAACTGATCGTTTGCAAATCAATCCCCCACCGAAGCCACAAAGAACTGTAGAAATCAATTTGTTTTAATTCCTTTGCCCTAAGTATATCGTAGTAACTGGTAAAATAGGGTATATTGGGAGAGGAGCCTATAAAACTAGAATGCCTATTTCCATAAATTCCTTGCCTATTATCAATTGTTAGTATATAAAGACCGAGAAGCATGTCTTGACTCGGTACAGATACGGGATCTCCCGTAGCAGGGGACAATAGGTTTGTGTGCGAAAACATTGGAAAACGAGCTTCAATCTGAGCTTCTAGAGATAAAGGTACATGGACAGCCATCTGATCTCCGTCAAGATCTGCGTTAGACCCCCCACAAACCAATGGATGCAAACGAATGGCGCGCCCTTCTATTAAAATGGGCTGAAATGCTTGTATACCCAATCTGTGCAATGTAGGTGCTCGATTCAGCGGTACGGGATGACCTTGCATAACTTCCCGAAGAACTTTCCATATAATTGGGTCTTTTTTTCTAATCATATTTTTAGCAGCTCGTAGATTACGAGCAAGGTGTCAACCAATCAAGTTACGAATTACAAAGGCTTGGGAAAGCTCGATCGACAATTCTCGGGGTAATCCACATTGATGTAATGGAAGAGACGGGCCTACTACAATAACGGAACGACCTAAATAATCGACCCGCTTTCCGAGCAAATTCTCACGAAATCGTCCCTCTTTCCCCTCAATAACCTCTGAGAAAGATTTGTAAGGCCTGTTATTAATATCCTTCATTGGTTGTCCACGTATACCATTATCAATAGGGGCATCCACGGCTTCTTGAATGAGTCTCTTCTGGCAGACAATCAGTCCTTCGGGTGTGAATTCACTTCCCGATAGAAATTCGATAAGAGTATTATTTCGATGAATTATCTTTCTATAAAGCTCATTAAGATCAGAAGTAATTAATTCGCCTTCATATAGTTCAACTATTGGCCTCAATTCAGGTGGAAGGACTGGTAAAAGATCCAGAACCATCCATTCTGGTTTTAGATTTGTTTGGAGAAAATCCTTGGCTAATTTCATCCGTCTGACCAAAAGATCTTTCCTCCTTTGAATTGTTCGGTCTTCCCACTCATTCCCGATAGATCCTTGCTTCGCCAGTGCCTGCCACTCCGAATAAGCACGATCCATAACACTCTGCAGATCCAAGCTAGCTAATCATTTTTTAATGGCATCCCCTCCAGTAGCTATTTCGTTTTCTTGAAGATTTTCAAAGTTCCGGGTGGGAGAAAAGATGGGAAGACTATTTTTCCAGGATCGATCCTCATAATTGAACAAACCCCGCAATCTTAATAGAGTAGGTCTCTCAGCCATAGGCCTAGCAGGAAAAAGATTGGGATAGGTCGAATGAATACCCCCCCCATAGAATCGGACACGAGTGTTTCCCCTCATCCGGCTCAAATAACTATATCTAAGTGTGAAGTTCCGACAGTACGATATGACGTTTTTGGGCCGCGAGAATCCCACCTCATCTATAGAGAATGAAATAGCTGTTCATTACTCAAGCTCGAACTTACCTTTCCTGAGTAGTCTCAGTTCTACCCCCCCCCTTCCCTATTGCACTATCCACATCTTCACAGAAACAAGACTTTTTTGCTATTCCCTCTCGCTTTGGTCAGAGGTTGGGGAGATTTTTCTTGTTCCTAATACGACCATTTCTCCTCTTTGGGTTTCCACTCCACCCCGATGGTTATCAATCGATTTGAAAAGCCTTTGCGATGATTAAGTTTTCATAACCATATTTCTATCAGAAAATAACCTCTTCTTGAAAAAAGAAAAAGAAGTTTGAGTGAAAGATCGTGTCGAAAAACACTTGGATTCTTTCTCGTCAAATCATGAGTGTGAGATAAAAACCTTTATTACGAAGCCTAATCGATGGATTAATCAATAAAAACTAACCCTGGAAGAGAGCCCTCAGTCTGTACTCTGTACATAGTACTTTTTATCCCGAGTTACGCGATATTCCTCGTCGTGAGAAATATGTCGGAATTGGAGGCATCCCATCGTCGTATGGGATGACAGATTGTAATTAATCTGTGATAATCGAAACATACAATCAAGTCACGCATCGCAATATACTGGGCTTTCTAGTTCTTTGAGAGGTTTAGCTAGGAGATTTGCAATGTAACTGGGGATTCGTTTTGGGAACCATACGTGGGTTACTGGACATGCTAGTTTAATATATCCCATTCGGTATCTTCGGACCCGAGAGTCGGTAAACTCGACTCCACAGTGCTTACGAGAATTTGAATATTCCTCTTCATTATCGACAGATCGGTAGTTTCCGCGAGCACAAACTCCACTCTTTATGGGCCCAAATATTCTTTCACAAAATGAACCATCTCTCTCTGGTTTATGAGTCTTGTAATGCAATGTATAAGGTTAATCAACTTGCCCAACGATGTCTCCATTAGGTAATTCTCTTTCAGCCCAACTGCGAATCTGGTCGGGGGAAGCTAGTCCAATCCGAAGTTGTTGATAATTAGTTCGATGAATCGTAAGATAAAAGTTTTCAATTGGTTTTTTGTAAAAAAAAAAGTTTCGATTAAATATCAAATATCTTCACTCCCCCTCCCCGAATCTTCTTCAAATATAAAATTGTGCTCCAGATTCAGACCCATGCATCGTAACTCTCGGACTAGCAAGCGGAAAGATTCTGGAACCGTATTTGGCTTATGAATGGTTTTTCCAGTCGTAATAGCACTAGGTACTTTGTAACGAGCTTGAATATGATCTGATTTAATTGTAAGCATCTCTTGCAACGTGTAAGATACGCCAAGACCCTCCGAGGCCCAAACTTCCATTTCTCCAACTCGTTGCCCCCCCCGCCTAGATCTTCCCTTGAGGGGTTGTTGTGTAACAAGCGCATAGGGCCCACTGGATCGTGCATGAATTTTATCATCAACCTGATGAATCAATTTCATTATATAGGCCTTTCCAATCGTAATTGGTTGCTCAAAAGGGTCACCTGTTCGTCCGTCGATCAATCGACTCTTTCCGGGATGTTCGGGCTCAAATAACCATGGATTACGAGTTCCTGTACTCGCTCCACAAAGCTCTGAAAATACTAGTTTTCTAGAAGCTTCCCGCTCATATCTTTCATCGAAAGGTACTATCCGGTAATGGGTTTTCAGAAACTCCCCAGCTAGCCCGAGCAAACACTCAAAAATCTATCCTACATTCATTCATGAAGGTACTCCTAAGGGACTTAATATCATGTCGACTGGTGTGCCATCTTGTAAATAAGGCATATCCTGTCTGGGTAAGATCTTTGACACAATACCTTTATTTCCATGCCTGCCGGCTATCTTATCACCTACTTGTATCTTACGTTTTTATAAGATATATATATGAATAACCTCTGAATCATTCATAGTATCGTCTTCGGGATAAACCCACCTAACGTCAATGACTCGACCTCTTCTACCAACCGGGACTTTCAGACAACTCTCTCTTGCGTTAACTAATTGGATACCAGAAATGGCTTGTGACAATCTTCCTTCTGGAGCACGTAATGAATCCGCCCCCTCCTGAGGCGTCGGTTTACCCACCGAAACATCCCCCGCTTCTACCCAAGATCCCGATTCTACAAGCCCATTATTGTCCAAATGTCGAAGTGCATAACTATCTAATTGAGGTATTTCCTTAGTAACCCTTTCAGGACCCTGATTTGTTGCACAAACTTCAACTTCGTGTCTCTCAATGTGAAAAGATGTAGAAATATCTTCGTATATCGAACGTTCACTAATCAATACTGCATCTTCAGAATTGTATCCCTCCCACGGCATATAGGCTACTAAGATATTTCTACCTAAAGCTAATTCTCCCCCAACGGTTGCTGCTCCATCCGCTACAACTTCTCCGCCTTTCAAGAGTTCTCCTGGCATAACTGTAGACTTTTGGTGTATACAGGTATTGTTATTAGAACGTTCATAAATTCTTAATCTGATATCTGTAGTGTTTAACCTTTTTTTATCGCTCTCTTCATCGGTCGTAGATAGTGTAATTTTATTACCATCAATATATTGGATTCATCCTTCTCGTTCAGATACAGCTACACCTCCCGAATCCGAGGCTACTTAACCTTCTAACCCAGTCCCTACAATGCATCTTTCAGGCTTAACTAGTGGAACCGCTTGACGTTGCATAGTGGAGCCCATCAAGGCGCGATTTGCATCATTATGCTCAATGAATGGAATAAGAGAAGCTCCGATAGAAAAATATTGTAGAGGATGAATGCTTCGGAAATCGACTTGCTCCCATAGAACGCTTAAAAACTCTTGTCGATACCGAACCGGTATAACTTCTCTTTCTCTAGTCCTCCACTCCGATATTAATAAATTTTCAGTTGCTACTCGATAATAATCATCCTCAGCGGGGGATAAATCGACTAATTGTTCTTCCTCAGACGATTCGGACATTTTAAGATAAGGGCTCTGCAAGGATCCAGAATTGCTAACTTTTGCCTGAATAGCTAATGATGAAATGAGGCCAGCATTCATGCCTTCAGATGTTTCGATCGGGCAGATACGCCCATAATGACTAAAATGAATATCTCGAGCTTAAAAACTGGCGGTTCGCCGTGTCAATCCCCCAGGACCTAAAGAACTTAATCTTCGTTTATGAACCATTTCTGATAGTGGATTGGTTTAATCTAAAAATTGTGATAAGGGGTGTGAACCAAAAAACTCTTTGGAAGTTGTTATTACTGGGACAGACGTTACTAATACTCTGGGAGTTAATGAACGTTTACGCCTAACGGCTCTACGAAGATTTTATCGGATCGGATTCTCCAAACGGTTTAAGGCCAATTTCAATTGTTCCTGTAGCAGATCCGCTACAGATCGAACACGTCGATTTTTTAGATGATCTATGTCATCAAGGTTACCCATCCCATAACTTATTTCGATTGAATGATCCGCGGCTGCTAATACGTCTTGGGGTAATAAAAAATGTTCCGTTTCGGGTACATCCAGAGCTAGTTTGATGTTTGAGTTTCGTCGACCAATCCGGCCCAATTCGCACCTATGTTGGAAAAATCTCTTTTGTAATTCCTTGACTATAGATTCTGAAAATACTATATCTACGTCTGTAGCAGAGTATAGTTGTTTGTAAAGTTCCACTATAGCATCCTCTGGTGATTCAATATCACCTTTTTGTTTCTTCAATATATTTGAAAAAATCTTAGGGTAACGGACATTCTGTAAAATATCTTTTCTGCTTAATCCCATAGCTATTAATAAGGTCAGAATGGATACTTTTCGTTTCTTGCTAATACGAACCCATATCCTGTCTCTCTTATCCATCTCTGATTTAAATCTTCCTCCCCGATCCGAAATTACAGTGCTAGTATATGCAGAGACTCCTTTTTGATCCGATTCGCGATTGTAATAAATACCAGGACTTCTCAGTATTTGATTAATCAAAACTCTAGCAATTCCATTAATAATGAACGTTCCTTGAGAATTCATCCAAGGAATAGCTCCGAGGCGTACAGCCTCTTCTTGTACTATTCGGTCTCTGTTCCGAGTCAATTAAGCTGGTACATATGGATCAGATGAATATGTAACACATTGATACGCAGCATCTCTCTCTTCGACTGAAGGTTCTGTCAATTGATACTGTTCACTAATAGATCAGGATTCAACTTCCTTATCTGTATCTTCAATTTTCGGAAAATTCTTAAGTTCTTCAAGCAATCTTTCGTGAACGAAACGATTAAACCCTTCGAATTGAATTCGTGCAAGTTCTGGCAGTACAGGCGTCTTTTTATCTCCTCCTAATATTACACCGAGATTCATTCTCAAGCAAAACTATATGAATTAGATTCCCTTTTATTTATTTCTAGCCCCCCCCCGCCTATTAAATTATCCACATCTTCACAAAAATAAGAATTTTGTCTTGTTATTCAAAGGAAAAATACAAGGGGAAGAACAAACATAGAGGTTAAAGTAGAAGAGAATAAGAAAGGGGGTGGGGGGGAGTTATAAATATCTGTTACATTAAATTTTTTACCAGGTGCTAGATCCTAAATAAAGTAGGCTGTAAGGGAAGGGTCTGCGCAACCCAAGCGCTACGAATCTACATATTCAGTAAGATAATTCTATGACGAATTAAGACCACTCCACGTATCCAAAATGTGACGATTCAAAAATATGTAATGACTCGCAGCAAACAAAGAGAAACCCCGCAAGTATATTATATCAATAATTTCGATTGCTAGGAAAGCGTGAAAGAATAGTGGGAGATAGTTCCCAGTTATGCCAAAGTATATTTAAAAATAAATAGATCAACTTGGTTTCCTTTCCACACAAGTCTTCGTAACAGATTTTTATAGTTATAAAAGATTTCCTATAGAAATGGTAGGAGGTATATTGAGAATTCGAGGACAAGAAAGGTTATAGAAAGAGTGTAGGGGCGAGGAGGATATTGCAGATGGGGCGGCGCACATGGTAAGGGCTAACTCTCGAAAAAGGGAATAATAGCCGCGGTAGATTAACTAACAGAATCAAAAAGTTTGATGAAAGGGTTTTGTTTAGTCAATCCAATTACCCATTAATTGGTTAACTTATTGATTTGTTAATAAGATATTCTTCAACTCATCTTGATCGAATCCTCGTACGTAATAGAAACAAGTGCTGGGTGGTTATGGCGTGAGGATTCCCATCGATTTCATAGGGATTGATATAGTCTCGCCTCTCATTGTATCTGTCGTTTATCTAATGTAGATAGATATCTAAAAGCTCGGTTTGAACTTTTCATAGATTTCTTTTATGCTCATCAATCTTTTTTTTTTTTAACCATAACTAGATCGTTGACTTTAAAGCAGCCGCTATATAAACTCTAATTACTTCCTGGGATTGTAGTTCAATCGGTTAGAGCACCGCCCTGTCAAGGCGGAAGTTGCGGGTTCGAGACCCGTCAATCCCGAGAAATTCTAGTGAAACGATTTAGGGTTGCGATCTTTATATCAACGAGATAAACGATGTCACAAACGAGTCTATTATCTCAGACTTGGGTCGAGCTGGATTCGAACCAGCGTAGGCGCCGCCAGCGGATTTACAGTCCGTCCCCATTAACCACTCGAGCATCGACCCACACATTATGTTATGTGACATTTCGGTTTCGACATTAGGATTGCCAGTTGATTCACGTTTGAATCCCGATTATTTGAATCGGACCCCTATGGGTTTTTTGGGTACAAGCCGATAAGAGAATAAGAAGACTATTTCTAGTACGATCGCGAGGTTCTTGCAAAATGAATACCCCCAGGGGAATTCGAATCCCCGTCGCCTCCTTGAAAGAGAGATGTCCTAGGCCTCTAGACGATGGGGGCCCGATTACCCCCTAAAATTATAGGGGTATTCCCCACGAATCGTCAATCTAATTTATCTCTCGAAAAAAAAAAATAGAGAATTAACGAGATTCAAATCTTTTTTTTTTTTTTTTTTTTTTCAGTCTATTAATCTATTAAATTAGACTAATTGTTTGATTAGGTTTCTAATACCTCTTATGAGGTTGCAACAGCTGATTGATCCAAAAAGAAAGGGTGAGGTTTAGGTTATTGTCGCGAGGAAGAGAGGAATCAGGTATTCTTGAGAATTCATTTCATGATATACTATGTAATCGATATCTAAAATTCAAATTTAATACTCCCTTATCTTTGATTGGAGATTGGAGATACTTCATTCGGTCGACCCGACTAAACCAATTATAAATAGATGGTTCATAATAGAGTCCGAGAGTTTTTTCCCGATGGGACCACTCAAGCTATTCCTCAATTGATTTGAACTATTAATACGGAAGTCAATATTCTTGCGTTCGTAGCCACTGCACTTTTCATCCTAATCCCCACAGCTTTTCCACTCATTCTTTACATTCAAACGGTCGCTCAAAATAATTAATTCGAGGATCAATCTGTTAATCTTCAGTGTACAGAAGCAAGTAGGAAAACATAGAGTAAATCTTTGTTGCAGGATAAAAAGTGAGATATAGGCTAGTATTCCGGACGAGACAATAATGAATGCGCAATATGGTTGTTAGTAATAAATTACTGGTCCCTACGCTCCTTCCTGGTTAGGATTCTTCAGTCTCTTTCTTTCAATCGGAATCTCTATTTTTATCTATCTATTTATCTATGTCTCAATCTATTATCTGCGAATAGATAAATAGATAGAATTCACAAATAATATTGATAGATCAGATTGTTGATTTATACAGTAAATTTATATTTCTCATTCTTCTGTTCATGATTCACGTGAAATTGGGTTAGTAGTGATAGTTATCTTTTTGTACGCTCCTATGAAAAAGGAACCTCAGGTATCCTAGAGGTGTAATCTCAATTGTACTTGCCAAAAAGATTTTTCAATCTAACATATCTTTATGCAAAACATTCAAAACTTGAAGCAGTAGCAGAAATAGTAGATTAGGTTTGGAGATAGAAAAAAAGGAATCCAGGACTAAATTGATTCAATATGTTTCTTCAGTCTTAAAAACTAACGGGAATATTAAGAATAGGTATCCCAAGACGTTATCTTTTTGTGACATCTCTTTGGTTATAGCTTCTTTTACCTAAAAAAAAAAAAAATTTTTATAATTCTTTTTTGGGAATTTGCCGCCTCGCTTAAGTCCCCACGGGGCGAAAGAATCCCCTATGGTTTTTAAGGGGGGGGGGGGGGAGTGCCTAACTGACTACCCTAAAAAGTCTCAGCCTATCCCGATATTATAATTCTTTTTTACTTATGTCGAGGCATTATCATCTTTCAGGGTTGTCGTCTGGATCCCGTCCTACCGTCGGCTGAAATACTTCCAGATGGAACTGCAACATATATCATTATTAATAATGTAGATTTGGAAAACGAGCATATTGATACATTTAGCAAAATTAACCAGCGGATACTTTAGCTAAAAAAAACTCCAGTAGCTGAATTCTCCCGAAAGAGAACAATTTTACATAGATTGGAGATTGAGAGTAAAAAGATAAATTCTTTCACAGGATTATGTTTCCTACTGAGAAACAGATTCCGGAGCAGGGAGAATGCAAATCGTTACAACGATTTGCATTCTGCGAATCAGACTACGAAAGAAATGGTCATTTGTTATAACCCACTTCTTCCCCAAACTGCAGGTGAGAGGGAGAATGTAGAAATCACCGTCGGGGCAGCCCAAGCTATACTAACTAGATCCGTAATTATAATTCCTATCCCCTCAACTCTCTTGAAATTTTCTAATTATTGAATATTTACGAGTCCAAATACGAGTCCAGGCTTGGACACATGCCGTGCGTGAGAATTACACTCCTATTCAATAGGATACCCCAATAACAAAAGATAATGAGGATGTATAGACTTTTTTTTTTTTTATGTTACCAAATCCTTTTTGCAAAATCTTGATGATTCAGACCTTTAATTTATAAACCGGTGATATACTATTATTGGGATTGCTTATGCGTGACGCATCGATATACATTTAGCGTGATAGGCTATAATAGACTATAGAGCATCTCGATTTGTATCCGGTTTCGGCGCAACAAACAATCCCTGAAAGAAAAAAGTAATAGATATATCTAGATATTAAAGTTGTGTCAGGCGACACCCAGATTCGAACTGGGGAATGAAGGATTTGCAATCCTCCGTCTTACCACTTGACTATATCGCCCTTGCCTAACTCTCCCTATCTGTGATAGATCTCAATCCAAAAAGACGTTAATGCGGAATGCTTGATAGTAAGTCGCTTACTAAGTAGTATACTATCGAACAGAAACGTTAGCAAGTTGCTTATCCCTTATCCTGTTTCTTCCCGACCAGCAGTTGATGCTTTTTGTCTTTACCCCACCCAGTTCCAGTTGGTCATAGCTAAGTCACCTGTTAGTTCTCGACTCCGTCGTCTCGGGGAAGACGTTGATGTCGATCGTGTCGATTGTGTCGATGTTTTCGTCTCATCTTTGTTTTTTTTTTTCGAAGTGTTTCTTAGGATTTTATCTCCAGGGAGATGGGAAGACCAAGGAGATCCCGGCTTTGAGCATGTAGGGAGGACTCAAGGGAATCGAAGCAGGCCTGGCGGTTATCGCGGCGAGTAAGGAATAGAAGGCCATCGTTTTCGAGGCTGAGGGGGATACCCACTCCTTTCCCGAAGGAGGCAATGCACCAAACCCATCAAGAGGACCAGCTCATGCGAGGCTAAGGCCCGAGGAGGGGTCATAAGACCCCCGTGGTATCGGCTTCTATGAGGGCCAAGGAGGAAATTTTCCTCCGCCTTATAGTAGGGATCTGTCCGGGTAGGCCAATAGATCTTTTCCCTTTGACCAAGCGTGGTCTGGAAGAAGGTGAGTTCCTGGATGATCGGGTGGCTTAGGATGGCCAGCAAACACTCTTCTGTGTTAGAACCGGTCTGTTTTCCCACAAGACTCTCGATCTTGCTCCTCATATTGACGTCGCCCCGCAGGCTGGCTCCATTCAATCCTGAATAGATGAGGGTCTTGAGTACACTCTTTGGCACTGAGTTTCCCCATTTTGGGATGAGGAAGTCCCAAAAGCTGTCCGAATAATAGGCCTCCCGCGTATTGGGGGCCATATTCCTACCCATCAGGCCTGCATAGATCCCGGTAAGGCATGCTACCATATCGAGTTCCTCCAGGCAGGATAAGACCTAAAGGCTCCAATAAGGCATCCAAAACCCTCTTGACTGCCCTCTTACACTCCTTCTTCAAGTTCGCAATCGTCGCACTCGTGTCCGATCCCTCGCTCTGGGGTATTAGCCTCGGATAGCCCGCTTCTTCCTTATAGGAGAGGAGGTTGGTTGCGCACAGCCCCCAACTCAATGTACGATAATAGCCGGGTGTTTGGGTTGCCGCCCGAACACCCTCCAGCTTCCGCTGCATGTATGTCTATCTGATCCTCTACCGTAGGATGCCCCCACGCCAGGTCTAGCGTTTATTTGAATCCAATCAATTAATAATGTTGTTGAACCTACTTGCGCGTCTTTTGAAAGACGTCAAAAGACAAAAAAATCACTGGATCCATCCGCAATTGGATGCCTCTTTATAAAAGAGTATGGTCAGAGTTTCTAAGATTCAGAATAGAAATGATAAGCTCCCCGGATAAATAAACAAAAAATAATTCAATAATTTTTGAATGATTGATTCTTAATGCGCTCTTCTATGTATATAGCAGACTCCTTAGTTATTTGATAGGCGGATAGCGGGAATCGAACCCGCGTCATCTCCTTGGCAAGGAGATATTTTACCATTCAACTATATCCGCACAATATGTTACCATATTCTACACCGCATCACATACTCAATGTTTAGTGATTTTACAGATTGACGTATCTAGTTTATTAATCAGAACCCGGCCAAAATAGCTTTTTTACAGTTTTTTTTTCGTGCGAAAGGACCCACCCCCTCGAAACAGATCGAAACAGCGTATCTATTCGCTAGCTTATTTCTACAAAGAAAAATCTTCTTGATTTTACATCTCCACTCGTAACATTGAATTACGAGAAGAGGAACCGAAGCTTCGGATTATTGGGAAATAAAGGAGTTGGGTATACCTACTAAGGAAACTAATCCGATCCATAATGAAGCCCCTGAAAATACAATATTTTTATTGCTGGACCAACCGCCGGGGGAAGCGAACGCTACAGGGACACCAACAACTAGTAGGAATGAGGTAGCAATTAATGTGAATAAAGCCAATTGGAAAGCGATTGTCATTATCATAATTAGGATTCCCTCCATATAATGGGTTATTTGTACCATCCAATCCCCATCCGGTAAGACTTTCACTGTACCAGGTATTTGAGTTGAGGGGGAATCAAAACCCTTCTGGTACTCTACAGTCTAATGTCACTGAATCTATCAATGATTCGTCGAATGGAAGTGAAAATCTCTCCATTCGGGATGATCATCCGCAGCAATTCCACGATCAATCTTATGAGATTCCTCCCACTCTATATCTTTCACAGTAGAGATAGATCTTGATACAATGCATATGTATTGAGATTGATTCGATTCCCATTTCACCTAAACTAGAGGATTAATCTTTTGATTATTGAGTAAGGAATCCGTCTCTGCAGGAGAGATGGTCGAGTGGTTTATGGCTCCAGTCTTGAAAACTGGCATGGTGTCGAAACGCCATCGAGGGTTCGAATCCCTCTCTCTCCTACTATTGGCTTAGTATCAAATATTCAGGGACAAAAGAAATGAGAGGTATAAATGGTCTAAAACGATTAATTCTTAAAAGAATTATCCGATAGTATCTAGTATCCTTCAGGTACGCAGCGATAACTTTTTTTTGTTTTCCTTAGCAACAAATAAACTCCCATCTACTAAAGTGAGCAGTCTAAAAATAGTTTTATTCTGGGATTCGGCTGTGGCTGGGACCCGCATCAGTATATCTCAAGGTTCGAGGGATGGTAACAGATGCACAAAATGGAATACCAACTAAATCCATTTTAGACTGACACTAGTCCCATCGGCTGATTCGCCGGAAAAAGAAAATAAGGTTGTCTCAATCTGAATAATCCAGCTATTCGTGGGGTGAGTCCGCGCATTACCGTATGCAACTTACGGGGATTCAAATGATCTTTGAGTTTACCTATTCTCATCAGCATGTCTCCTCTACCACCCCTAAATGAGGTATTCCGCGGGAGTATTTATAAACGTTTAACAAAAGAGGAGTGGCTGCCTTCTGGTTCCTGATTCTTCATAAACTGTTGTTTCGGAAGAATAGACACTAACTGCTAGGTCAGTTTCTACCTCGTTTATAAGATCTAAGAGCTACTTGCACCGACGAACTAACTAAGAATCGTTTGGTATCTATCTATCTATCTAAATAGATAGATAGATAGAATCTACCTCGATGTGGTTAATCCAGGGACGTACATCCATCTAGCAGCTACTAACCTACTAGTAAGGAAATAATTATTGACTTCTTTTTTCTATCATCGTTTCAACGACTCTTACCCAAGTTTTCATTTTCAATTAAGGGGTGTCATAGAAAGAACGGGTTCGGTATCACGATCAATTCCTTTTTCAAACCCGGCTGCAGCTGCGCGAGCCCTCCCTGCGTGCCATAGGTGGCCCACGAAGAAAAAGAATCCGAGAACAAAATGAGAAGTCGCCAACCAACTCCGAGGAGAGACATAGTTCACGGCATTGATCTCAGTAGCCACTCCACCCACGGAGTTTAGAGAACCCAAGGGCGCATGAGTCATATACTCTGCGGATCGTCGCTCCTGCCAGGGTTGTATATCTTTCTTTAGCTTACTAAGATCCAAACCATTAGGACCTCTTAAGGGTTCCAACCAAGGAGCGCGAAGGTCCCAGAAACGCATGGTTTCGCCTCCAAATATGATTTCTCCCGTGGGGGAACGCATCAGATATTTGCCCAACCCAGTAGGTCCCTGAGCAGAACCTATGTTGGCACCGAGACGTTGGTCCCTGACAAGAAAGGTAAAAGCTTGAGCCTGAGAAGCTTCTGGGCCAGTGGGACCATAAAATTCACTAGGATATGCTGTGTTGTTGAACCAGACGAAGCAACAAGCGGTGAAACCGAAGATGGCAAGAGCTCCTAAACTGTAGGACGAATAAGCTTCTCCGGACCATACGAAAGCACGCCGAGCCCAAGCAAATGGTTTTGTTAATATGTGCCAGATTCCCCCAAAAATACAAATAGATCCCAACCAGACATGTCCCCCAATAATATCTTCTAGATTATCTACACTTACAATCCAGCCTTCTCCACCAAAGGGGGATTTTAGTAGATAACCAAAGATAACGTTCGGACTTAGGGTGAGATTTGTAATCTTTCTTACATCCCCGCCTCCAGGTGCCCATGTATCATATAAACCCCCAAAATACAGTGCTTTGAACACTAAGAGGAAGGCACCGACGCCTAATAGTATTAAATGGATACCTAGAATTGTAGTCATCTTATTCTTATCTTTCCATATATAACCAAAGAATGGAAAGGATTCTTCCAGAGTTTCGGGCCCAATCAGAGCATGATAGATGCCCCCAAACCCTAGAACTGCGGAGGAGATCAAATGAAGTACTCCGGAAACAAAATACGGGAAAGTATCGATGACTTCCCCCCCAGGACCTACCCCCCAACCCAGGGTTGCTAGGTGAGGAAGTAAGATTAAACCTTGTTCATACATAGGCTTTTCCGAAACGAAATGAGCCACTTCAAATAGATTCATAGCTCCGGCCCAAAATACAATCAAACCAGCATGAGCCACGTGGGCACCAAGTAATTTACCAGACAGGTTAATGAGTCGAGCGTTACCGGCCCACCAAGCGAAACCTGTGGTTTCCTGATCGCGACCACCCAGAGAGAGGGTTCCATTAAAGAGCGTTTCCACGGGGTAAGACCTCCTCGGGAAATACAAGGTTTTCGTGAGGCTGATCCTGAGCTGCCATCCAAGCACGAATACCTTCGTTTAATAGGATGTTCTTTGTGTAAAAAGTCTCAAACTCAGGATCTTCTGCTGCACGAATTTCTTGGGAAACAAAGTCGTACGCGCGTAGATTCAGGGCGAGACCAACTACTCCAATAGCACTCATCCATAAACCGGTCACTGGCACGAATAACGTGAAAAAGTGTAACCAACGTTTGTTGGAGAAAGCGACACCGAATATTTGAGACCAGAAACGATTAGCAGTTACCATTGAATGAGTCTCTTCGGATTGAGTTGGGTTAAACGCGCGGAATGTGTTCGCACCATCACCATCTTCAAATAGAGTGTTTTCCACTGTAGCACCATGAATGGCACATAAAAGGGCAGCACCAAGAACGCCCGCAACTCCCATCATATGGAATGGGTTTAACGTCCAATTATGAAAACCTTGAAAAAAGAGAATGAATCGAAAGATAGCTGCTACACCGAAACTGGGTGCGAAGAACCGACCGGATTGCCCCAAGGGGTAAATCAAGAATACAGAGACAAAAACGGCAATAGGAGCGGAGAACGCTATTGCGTTGTAGGGACGTAATTGTACAGACCTAGCAAGTTCAAATTGACGTAACATGAAACCTATCAGAGCAAAGGAGCCATGAAGAGCAACGAAGGTCCATAGGCCTCCTAATTGGCACCAACGAGTGAAATCTCCTTGTGCTTCGGGACCCCATAACAGAAGCAAGGAGTGCGCTAAACTATTAGCAGGAGTCGAAACTGCTGCAGTCAAGAAGTTACAACCCTCCAAGTAGGAACTAGCTAATCCATGAGTATACCATGATGTGACGAAGGTTGTACCGGTGAACCAACCACCTAAAGCAAAGTAAGCGGTGGGAAAGAGTAATAGACCGGACCAACCTACGAAAACAAAACGATCTCTTCTTAGCCAATCGTCCATACTATCAAATAAATCTTTCGGCTCCTTGGAAGATTTTCCAATGGCGATGGTCATAGTTATTCCCTCACTCAACTCCTCGAACCATTTCTGGGTTCCCTTCTTTCTTCTATGAAGTAGTATAGTTACGGTACTTTGCAGAAGATTGAACCATCAATCACATCGTCGTCCCTTCTGAAAAATCGTTCACCGAAATAGCATACTCTCGGCAGTTATCGCACGAGAATGATACTGATAGATTTTAGCGGGAGTATTTCGCTTTTTCTCTTCCTTCTTTGTTTTGATTCCATTATTTATCACTCTTTTTTTCTTAACTTTCTCTCTCTTTTTCTTTTCCTTCCTCTCTAGTTTTTTTGTCTGTGTTTCTCCTTATTAGTCTTCCTTTTTGTCTTTTTCATCTAACTTTACGTTTTTAATCGTCTCTTCTTTTTCAATCTATCAATATCGGCTTAGGCCCGAGACAATACGGTTTGTTACGTTATTCCTCAGAAAGTGGGTAAACCTTTCTTTTCTTCCGAGATTTTGTCAACCCTTCTGCCGTATTAACGGACCCTACTTTGGGACTCCATCCCAAAGATATTATCTTTTTCTTTTTCTCGTCAAACAACCATTGACATCTATTAGATCTTCCCCCGCAGTGCCAGTATCTTCTTCCAGCTTTATTATTTGATCTTTTTTTTTTTACTGGTAAAGAGAGAGAGAAGGGGTCGAAAAAAAAAAGATCAAATAATAAATCTCTTAGAATCCGTGAAAGGGTTAGTACTATAGATACTATACGCATGTCTATAGATCCATCGGATCTGTATTTTTATGGTACTCATCTATAGCTTAGGAACATCCCAATAATTATTTTACCAATCTCCACTAAAAATTGAAAGCTTTCTAGCCCCGAATCATGCAAATGAGTAGTGACATACTTCGACCTAGCTTCGAATAGAAAAGGTGTTTAAATTATTGACATTGAATGAAAAGTTTATACCCCTCCTTCGAGTTCCCAAAATACTAAATTTTGAGTATGCGAGGAATATAAAAAACAGGAGTCTTAATGAATTAAGAGAGTTGAAGAATTCTTCAAGGACTCAATAACTGTAAATTATCTATACAGAACAAAGGATTATCCACTATTTTTTTTTTTTTTTTTTTAAACTGAATAGAAATATATTGATACTGAGAATTCATATCTAATTCCCATACTAGGGGTAACTAAATAATCCTTAATATTAGGAATTATATTCATTTGATTCTTCGGTATCGTGGGTAACGATACATTTCCGATTAGGAATCAGGGTGAGACAAACAATTCAACTGAAAATTTTATTTTGAAGAGGGATAGCCTCGTACCAATTTTAGGATTATCCATTAAATGGATCTTTTTATCTTTTTTTTTTTTTTTTTTTTTCAAAATAAAAAAGCTGTTTAAATGCCAGTATCCTCATCATTTCCTGGAAATGAAAGAGACAATATTGTTCTTTCGCACGCAGATCTTACTGACCTAGGTGCTTCTGTTAAAAAGAGACAGCTCGAGTTTGATGCTTCGTACAACTATTTGAGCAGCCCCTTATCGGATTTGAACCGACGACTTACGCCTTACCATGGCGGTACTCTACCACTGAGTTAAAAGGGCCTACCAATTGAATGGTGTAATTGGGGAAATTTATACGTGGCATACAAAAACAAAACTATTTTGTTTGCTCCGTTTTTTCTTCTTTCAGAGACTAGAACTTGGTAAAAGAAAATGTTGATCTGAGGCGAAGCAAAAGATAGTTGTGTTGATAATTCATTCTTTCCTATTTTTCTCGTGTGATGTGAAATAACCATAACCTAGAAAATAGTGGAAATACTCAAAATTATCCGGTCTAAACTCTACGATTTTGGGGTTTGATTCGTCAGTGGGACACGAGAGATAAAATAATTAGGGTAAGCTCGATAGGGAAGGATGGCCTATCACTCTATTAGATAGAGAATTAACCGGTTCCTTTGCGGAGACAGGATTTGAACCCGTGACCTCAAGGTTATGAGCCTTGCGAGCTACCAAGCTGCTCTACCCCGCGTAGTTGATGCCTTCAATGTAATTATTATACATTTCTTGAATAATTACATTGAACATGAGGAAAAACGGTTAATCTATAAATATCTATCTATATATATAGATAGATAGATATTTTTTTTTTATTAATTGAATAATACTTTTTTTCACCAACTTGATTTTATTACTCCAGGTAGCAAACAAGTATGTGCCATTTCGCGAAGTACGTGTCTAGATAAACCAGAGTCTCGGTAATTGGATCTGGGTCGTCCGGTTAGGGAGCATCGTTTACGGAGACGGACGGGTGCACTGTTACGCGGTAGAGATTGGAATCCTTGGGAAATCTTTATCTTTTCCTGGATTGATGAACTCTTTCTGATCTGTTGTTTAAAAGATTGACGAATGAGATCATATTCTTTCACCAATTTTTCTTTTTTCTTCTCCTTCTCAATGAGACTCTTCTTTGCCATAATTCATAGGTCCGCAGGGTTGGAATACTATTCTAAAATGGATCGTATCTGCAATCAAAGTTCTTAATTTATCAGTTAATATAAAGAAATAAATCAATTTATTTCTTTATATTTATTGAGCCGTGATTAGTTGGTCTTGCGGTTGGCTCAGATGTAGGGGGTAGTGGGGGTGAGCCCGACGCATAGACACTTTGCTAGTCGAAACAGAGAGAGATAGAGTTATCCAAATTTACCTGATGTAGATGCTATTAGAAAAGCTGCGTAGGTAAATATGTAACCTACAGAGAAGTGGGCTAGTCCCACTAATCGTGCTTGAACAATAGAAAGAGCAACTGGTTTATCTTTCCAACGTATCACATTTGCCAAGGGTGTACGCTCGTGGGCCCAAGCTAGAGTTTCAATGAGTTCTTGCCAGTAGCCACGCCAGGAAATGAGAAACATGAATCCAGTGGCCCACACCAGATGTCCAAATAAGAACATCCATGCCCATACAGATAAACTGTTCATGCCGAATGGATTGTAGCCATTAATAAGTTGCGAAGAGTTCAACCATAAGTAATCCCTCAACCATCCCATCAAATAAGTAGAGGATTCATTAAATTGAGCAACATTACCTTGCCACAGGGTGATATGCTTCCAGTGCCAATAGAAAGTGACCCATCCAATGGTGTTCAGCATCCAGAAAACTGCTAAATAAAAGGCGTCCCAAGCTGAAATGTCGCAGGTACCACCTCTACCTGGACCGTCGCAAGGGAAACTGTAACCAAATTCTTTCTTATCCGGCATTAGCTTGGATCCTCGCGCGTCTAACGCACCTTTCACTAAAATCAGTGTAGTTGTGTGTAGACCCAAAGCAATAGCATGGTGAACTAGAAAATCTCCGGGTCCAATCGTTAGAAATAATGAGTTACTATTATTATTAATAGCATCCAACCAACCGGGTAACCATAATCCCCGACCGGCATTAATTGCTGGACTATCTGTTGAGGATAGAAGTACGTCGAAACCATACAAAGCTTTACCGTGAGTAGATTGGATCCATTGAGCAAATACAGGTTCAATAAGAATCTGCTTCTCCGGAGTTCCGAAGGCTAGCATTACATCGTTATGAACGTAGAGACCTAGAGTGTGGAACCCTAGGAATAAACTAGCCCAACTTAAATGGGCTATTATTGCTTCTTTATGTTCCAACATTCTTGCTAAGACGTTATCCTTATTTTGTTCCGGATCGTAATCCCTAATAAAGAATATAGCCCCATGCGCGAAGGCTCCTGTCATAATAAACCCGGCAATATATTGGTGATGGGTGTATAGTGCGGCTTGGGTCGTATAATCTTGTGCTATAAAAGCATAAGCAGGTAAGGAATACATATGTTGCGCAACTAGGGAAGTGATGACTCCTAAAGCGGCTAAAGCGAGTCCTAGTTGAAAATGGAGGGAGTTATTGACCGTATCATAAAGTCCCTTGTGTCCGCGCCCCAACCTGCCGCCTGGAGGAATATGAGCCTCCAAAATCTCTTTCATACTATGTCCAATACCAGAGTTAGTCCTGTACGTGTGACCAGCAATAATAAACACAGCTGCAATTGCCAAATGATGATGAGCAATATCAGTTAGCCATAAACTTTGAGTTTGTGGATGAAATCCTCCCAGAAAAGTTAAAATCGCCGTTCCTGCTCCTTGGGCACTATTAAACAAGTGGTTACTAGAGTCAGGATCCTGTGCGTAAACACTCCACTGACCCGAGAAAAAGGGCCCCAAGCCTTGAGGATGGGGGGTTGCGGTTAATAGATTATCCCATCTCACATGTCCGCCCCTAGATTCGGGGATGGCTACATGGATCAAATGTCCTGTCCAAGCTAAAGAACTCACTCCGAAGAGTCCTGAAAGATGGTGGTTGAGCCGAGATTCAGCATTTTTGAACCAAGAAATGCCCGGTTTCCATTTTGGTTGTAGGTGTAACCAGCCAGCTAATAAGAACGAAGCGGAAACAACTAGCAAAAAGATAGCTCCAGTATAGAGATCTTGGTTGTTACGTAAACCAATGGTGTACCACCATTGATATACACCAGAATAAGCAATATTCACTGGACCCGGAGCCCCCCCCCGAGTATAAGCTTCGACAGCTGGCTGACCGAAATGAGGATCCCAAATAGCATGAGCAATTGGTCTCACATGTAATGGATCCTTCACCCATGCCTCGAAGTTACCCTGCCAAGCCACATGGAATAAATTCCCAGAGGTCCAGAGAAAAATTATAGCTAATTGACCGGAATGAGAAGCAAATATTTTTTGATAGAGACGCTCCTCGGTAGTATCGTCATGACTCTCAAAGTCATGCGCAGTGGCTATACCGAACCAGATACGACGAGTAGTTGGGTCTTGGGATAGACCCTGGCTGAACTTTGGAAATCTTGATGCCGTAATGTTTCTCAAATCCTCCTAGCCATTATCCCACTGCAATGATTCTCGCTAGGAAGAACGCCCATGTTGTGGCGATTCCACCCAGAAGGTAATGAGCTACTCCTACGGCACGTCCCTGTATGATACTCAGAGCCCTAGGTTGGGTAACAGGAGCAACTTTCAGCTTATTATGAGCCCAAACAATAGATTCAATGAGTTCTTGCCAGTATCCGCGACCACTGAATAGGAACATTAGGCTGAAAGCCCAAACAAAATGAGCCCCCAAGAATAGAAGACCATATGCGGATAACGAGGAACCATATGATTGAATGACTTGGGAAGCCTGTGCCCACAAGAAGTCACGTAGCCATCCATTAATAGTGGTTGAGCTCTGCGCAAAATTTCCCCCAGTAATATGGTTCACCGCTCCCTGTTCACTTATACTACCCCGCACATCGGATTGCATCTTCCAACTGAAGTGAAAAATAACTACTGAGATGGAATTGTACATCCAGAACAACCCTAAGAAAACGTGATCCCAAGCAGATACCTGACAGGTACCTCCTCTACCTGGACCGTCGCAAGGAAAACGAAAACCAAGATTTGCTTTATCAGGTATTAGGCGGGAGCTGCGCGCAAACAGAACACCTTTCAGTGAGATTAATACAGTAACATGAATTGTAAATGCATGAATATGGTGTACCAAGAAATCTGCAGTACCTAATGGAATTGGTGCTAAAGCAACTTTGCCAGCTACTGCTACTAAATCGCTACCTCCCCAGGTTAAGCTAGTACCTGCCGCTGCATTAGGCGCGGTTGAACCAGGAGCGGAAGCATGAGTATTTTGCACCCACTGAGCAAATATGGGTTGTAACTGAATAGCGGTATCTGAAAACATATCTTGGGGACGTCCCAAAGCACTCATAGTATCGTTATGAATGTATAGGCCGAAACTATGGAAACCTAGAAAGATGCAGACCCAGTTAAGGTGTGAAATTATTGCATCACGATGCCGAATGACACGATCTAACAGATTGTTATATTGAGTAGTCGGATCATAATCCCTTACCATAAAAATAGCTGCGTGTGCAGCCGCGCCAACTACTAAGAAACCCCCGATCCACATGTGATGTGTAAACAAGGAAAGCTGTGTAGCATAATCGGTGGCTAAGTACGGATAAGGTGGCATAGCGTACATGTGATGGGCAACTATAATTGTTAAAGAGCCTAGCAGGGCAAGATTAATAGATAATTGAGCATGCCACGAAGTGGTTAAAATTTCATAAAGACCCTTGTGACCCTCACCAGTGAAGGGACCTTTATGAGCTTCCAAAATCTCTCTCGTACTGTGTCCAATACCCCAATTGGTTCTATACATATGACCAGCTACCAAGAAAATAACTGCAATGGCTAGATGGTGATGCGCGGTATCGGTCAGCCACAATCCCCCAGTTACTGGATTCAATCCCCCGCGGAAGGTTAAAAAATCTGAGTATTCTGACCAGTCAAGAGTGAAAAATGGGATTAATCCTTTTGTAAAACTAGGATACGTTTGAGCCAAAAGGTCGCGATTAAGAATAGATTCATGAGGAAGGGGTATTTCTTTGGGGTCAACGCCCGCATCTAATAGTTGGTTAATCGGTAGCGAAACGTGTATCTGATGTCCCGCCCACGCTAGAGAACCCAATCCCAAGAGACCGGCTAGATGGTGATTCAGCATGGATTCTACATTTTGGAACCAGGCCAATTTTGGAGCAGCCTTGTGGTAATGAAACCAACCAGCAAAGAACATTAATCCTGCAAAGATTAAAGCACCGATCGCTGTGCAATAGAGCTGTAACTCATTAGTTATGCCGGAAGCTCGCCAAAGTTGAAAGAATCCGGACGTTATCTGTACTCCTTGAAATCCCCCACCCACATCTCCATTAAGTATTTCTTGACCCACTATTGGCCAAACCACTTGAGCGCTAGGCTTAACATGAGTAGGGTCATTTAGCCATGCTTCGTAATTGGAGAAACGAGCCCCGTGAAAATACATACCGCTCAACCGGATGAAAATAATAGCTAGTTGACCAAAATGAGCGCTAAATATTTTACGGGATATATCCTCTGAATCATTGGTGTGACTATCAAAATCATGAGCATCAGCATGTAGATTCCAAATCCATGTGGTGGTACTAGGACCCTTAGCCAAATTTTTTGAGAAATGTCCAGGTTGAGCCCATTTCTCAAAAGAGGTTTTCACGGGATCCTTTTCCACCATAATCTTGACTTCTGGTTCTGGTGAACGAATAGTCATCGAGACTCTCCTCTCTTCGGACGAGGGATAACAACAACCTACCAACAGAGGATACAAAACTTCTAAGAACTAGAATTTTTACTACTAACTAGTAAAGTATTCTTTTTCCCCTTGAGTTTGGAACTGGAACAGCGACGATAGAAGAGTTATGCGGGGCAGGCATTTAATCTTATTATTACACAACCTACTAGTGCCTCATGGACTTTGCTATATCGATCATTCGTTCGGTAGTAGAGAAGAAGCGAAGTGTGACTGGGTGGGGTTTGGGTAAGCAAGAATCTTTTTTCCCCTAATTCTATTTATTCAATCGTTTTCATGTATGCCGCTGTGCTTCCTTCACTAACTAAGCACTAAGGAAAAAAAGAACGTCCTGTAATTTTTAACCGATTCTGTGCTTCAATGTAATTACTGGGGGAAGGTGCTATTGCTTGTTTCCAATACTCAGCAGCTTGATTGAACCAAGCTTCTGAAATCTCTGCGTCTCCTTGTTGAATGGCCTGTTCCCCTCGGTCAGGATGGATAGATTCTTCCACGATTTCCTCCTTTAGAACCGAACTTGAGAGTTTCCTACCTCATACGGCTCGAATGATTAATCATTAGCCTCTTGTCTGTCCAATCAAGAGAGAGAAAGGTTACTCCTGATTTGTGAAGGAACTAAGAATAGTCACTGATAGGGGTTTCTAATTCCATTCGTCTCGAATAGAATCTTTTCCGTACTCCTAGTTAAGAAAAAAACTAATAATAATCTTTCTTTTTTTTTTTTTTTTTTTTTCAAAGCTAACTATCCTATTCTTAATATGGATCCATTTAGATAGATTCTTCCTTTGGGATTTGATGCTACACCGTGGTTCGCTATTTCTTTTTTCCCAATCAACTCTGCTACAGAGCTAAATTGTATAACTTTTTGGGTGGACCAATTTCATTGTATCGACCCAGATTTTCAATGATGGATCTTTACGGTGCTATATCCTTCGATTCAGTCAATTATCCATGGGATAGTTAGGCTATCTTCCTCCCTCAAACCTGGGTTGCTTCAGGGAGGGGGGGGGTACTGGATTCCACAGCTTGTGACAACTTTTGTTCGGAAGTATGCTTGTGGGAAGCCTTTTTCTTTGGTTGAATAGTTACAAACTAAAAGATCCTAAAGTGTAGATAATCGCACGTGGTGACGGATCACAGCCATATTATTAAGAGCTTGTGGCAGAAAAGAATTCCGCTCCAATGCTTGAAAATAGTATTCCAAAGCTTTCGCATGTTTCCCATTACTAGTATGAGTAAGACCTATATTATAAAGTATGTAACTCCGATCGTAAGAATCAATCTCTAAACGCATAGCTTTGTAGTAATTTTATAAAGCTTCTGCATATTCTCCTTCAGATTGGGCTGACATCCGTTACGGTTGCTAATGCAAATAGGCTCCGCTCCAAAACCGTACGTGAGATTCCCACCTCATACGGCTCCTCCCGCTTGATGCACGGAGGGATATATAGTATTTGGAATAATCTAATTAGTCCTACCCCTAACCTAGGGTTAAGCGGGGGCTAGTGTCTCCTGAAACTAATGTCTAACCATCCTTCTTGCAAAGAGTTTTTTATTGAGATAATTAGTATAATCTGATACTATCAATAAACTTTTTGACAATTTCTTCGTTCCCAACGCTTTGTGTTTTGAGGGGATTAATCACCTCGACAATCTTCGATGATTCTAAGGGCATCCAAAACACAAACGGGATGGCTGTTTGTTGTCCCAATCACTATCGATAGTTGCCACGATTTGAAAATTGTCGGATGAATTTTGTCGGAAAGGTCTGATACGTGGCGAAACTGGAATTTAACGAAGCCTTTGGATTGTCGATTCCTACACGTGGCACCCCCCCCCATGCTTACCCATGAAACCATTCATCATATATTATTTCATAGGTTTAACCTTTTGCTTGATACGAAGATCCGTCGGGAATTGAATCTGTAGCATCCAAGGCTGCATCAATCGTGGATACGCGACCGAAGGACTTGTTTCCCAATCAAAACACACCTTCACCAAATGTGGGTCTATTGAGACTGGAACCTTCTCAATTCATTCTGAATACGTCCGAATTGTTTCCCCTCTCGAATCGCACCATCCCTATAATAAGTAAAAGCTTCCCTTTCTCTCTTAGTGGTCGGTAGAATTTGTAACAAAATATCTGCTAGAATTGTGAAAGTTTTGTCAATAAAATTGTCATTTCTCTGAGATCTAGGCATAATGAATTCGACTTTTTTTTTTTTTTTTTTTTTTTCTCTCTATCACATTCCACTTATTATTATATTAATCAAGGTTACAAAAAAAATGAATAAAGGGATAAGGTAAGTTGTATATCTCTTTAATGGTTATGTACCTCATTTTTTTTAGAGATAGAAAAAGTGTCCAGGCTCGTAAGAAACCGATGAACAACTTGGATCTATTCCTCTTCTAACGATAACTATCCCATATTGTCCCATCAAAATCTACTCATTTAAAGGGATCGAGGATGTATGAAAATATATTTTAGAATGACTAAAGATATATTTGTCGAATCTCGTTCTTTTTTTTTTTTTTTTTTGTTTTATATCAACCTTGAATATTAATCCTAGTTTTTAATACCTGGTGAATCCTAAATCTATATTTCAAAAATTATTTCTTTCTAATTATCATTGACCACTAACTTGTCATTTTGCTACCTAAATGTCTAAAATATGTGAGAGCATTTGGGGAATCAAATCCTACAGGAAGGTTGACCGAGCGGTTTAAGGTGTAGCACCGGAAATGCTAAGTAGACTTCTGTTTACCGAGGGTTCGAATCCCTCTCCTTCCTCTCCATATTTTTATATATTTGTGTCTCCCTCTTTTTTTTTTTTTCAATTACAAATATCTTGGTAAGTTGCTAATTCATTAGAAATCTGAGATTAGTCTGGAGTAATAGTTTCGACTAATACCGAAGGAACATCTAATAACGGTAAGGGATCCTAACAGTCTATTGATAATTTATTGGTAATAGAATTATTTATTGTTTGAAATCACCCGTCTTGGTGGCTCGTAATTTTGCATGATGCGTCGATTTAATCTTTTTGAAACTAGGAGATTCTAAAGTACAAGATTGGGGGTTTGTTTCTGCTAAAAGAGATGAATTAGATATACCGGAAAAAATCTTTTTAACTTTTTAGTTATCTACTTATTAATTGTTATTTTGAGTAGACTGCCTAAGAATCCTTGTAACAAGGATTCTCAAATTATTCTATTAAGTTATTGAATTCTTAAAGAAATCAGAAATCACTTAGGGTTAAGCTTTGCGAGAATAATACTCGACAACTAACAATTCATTGATATTCAAATCGATAGATTCCCGATTGGCAATACGATTAACCAACCCCTTGGGTCTGTTGCCTTCCAATAGAGAAAAAGTTAAATGATCCGGTATTTCGTCCCCTCGAGAAGACTCATTAATGCCACTCCTCAGCCCATTATAGGAAGTTGGTCGATTCCGAACAGTAATAATATCTTTCGGTTTACAACGGTAGCTTGGTACATCCACAATACGGTCGTTCACTAAGATGTGTCTATGATTAACTAATTGTCTAGCTGCAGGAATAGTGGAAGCCATACCTGAATGAAAAATAATATTATCTAAACGCATTTCAAGTAATTGCAACGGTACTTGGCCTGTCGAACCCTTAGTTTTTCTAGCAATACGAACATATCTAAGTAATTAGCGTTCTGTTAATCCATAATTAAACCGTAATCTCTGTTTGGCCTCCAAACGCACGCAGAATTGAGAAATTTTTCTCGAAGCAGATTGATCAGCAGCAATTCGAGTTTCTCCTGGATTGGATGTTTTCCCTGTAAGCCCTGGTAAATTCTTTAGACGACGTATCACTTTCAAACGAGGTCCTCGGTAGCGAGACGTAAAAACTCCTTTTCTGTAAACGTTTCATAAGTGAAAATACAATTTTCTGGGATTGGTATGAAAATACTATTTATGAAGTAATACTCAATCAATTTCATTAACGATTAGTATTTGTGACAATCATAACATATGAATGAGAACTCACAAATACTCAAGTTGTTATCAACTCTCGAAAAGAACAAGGTGGTGTGATAAACAAACAATCAATATTGAGCCATAATTTGTATCGAACGAAAACCCTGTAGCATACCCATTCATATAAATAATTTGAGCAGAAATAAAAATTGAATAGATTGGGATATTATATTGCCTGAATTGGTACATTCATATATAATTCTGATGTCTGATAGGTTAGCAAGGTGTGATCGACAGGCGGAATCTCATTAGATTCCCTTACTAAACGAGTATCTATTCTTTCTAGATCAATGAAATTAACTTTCTCTTTTCTTATTTTACTCATAAAAGAAAAAAGCTCGAAGATGTAAGAAAGTAAGATATTCCGACGCATAGTCAAAGTATATGTTTCTCGATACTCAATAGATTCATAGAGGGGTTATGGTTCGGGTGGAATAGAAGACATAGTAGTAGATAGCATACTGAGAGATTCTCGTCAATTGTATATTTGTTGTTTCAGTTTGTTGGGGCTTAAGAGGGGGGGATATGGCGGAATGGTAGACGCTGCGGACTCAATCAGATTGAGCCTAGGTATGGAAACGTACTGAGTGACAGCTCCCAGATTCAGGGGAACCTAGGATTATTTTGCGGGCAATCCTGAGCCAAATCTCAAATCATCTATCTAAATCTTAGATGACGAAGCGAGATAGGTACAGAGACTCGACGGGGGCTATTCCAACGAACAATCTATTAATTCTTATTTCTAAAGTAATTGAATATTTAACTACCGCAGATGGTTGATTGAACGAGATGAAATACAGGAATATGAGACGAAGAGATGAAAAAAAAAAAGTTTATCTATTTGGATAAGGATCGAGCGCGACCCCTGTTTCGGTCTAGAGTCGCAGGATCGCTCCAATATTTGAATCTATAGTATATAAAAGATATAATATATTCCTACTAACTTTCATATTCCGTTTCTACCTGTTATAGTGCCTGTCTTCCGTTGTATTTTAATGAATACTCCTCGACAAGTAGTAGCAGTAGCTAATAATGTTTTCGTGGATAAAGGTAGAGTCCCATTCTACATGGTTAGTATAAGTAGCAATGCAAATTGTGGTAGAAAGAAAATCCGTTGGTCTTTATAGGACCGTGAGGGTTCAAGTCCCTCTATCCCCAACAGAACAGGGTAGAATTGCCAATCTTTATATATATATAGCTATATATATATATATATATATATAGGTTGTTCGGATTCATATGGTTATCTTACCCCTTCCAAACTATAAATTTAGCTTAATACCCTGTCCTTTTGACTTTAACCTTTTATTTGAGTATGGATCACAAATGAACCACTGAGCAAGCCTAAAGGGCTTTTTGAGTGGTTCATTTGAAAACTATAGAAAATCTTAAACAAACGACTATTGTTTTACCGAGGTTATTGGTTTGATTGAGCAGAGATAGATCGAAGATATCTGTCTCATTTGGATTTGAGGCATCTCCGTAGAGACGTTGGCCGGGATAGCTCAGTCGGTAGAGCAGAGGACTGAAAATCCTCGTGTCACCAGTTCAAGTCTGGTTCCTGGCAGATAAATAAAATATAAAAATAGTCTGATTCGATAACATGAAAGAGATTCTTCTATGAAGATATTTTTAGAAAATAGAAAATGTATGAGGGACCATATGCAGAAGTATCTAGAAGAATCAACAGATCATTCGGGCTTTGCTTGGTAAACATTCTTAATAAGAATCAAGATGGAAATAATGAACAGGAGGATGATTCCTTAACGAAGACTAAGTCCCTTCCGTTTCTACGCAACCTGATAGGCATCCTGTAACTCATAAAAGTTGGGTACGACATAATCTTTACGCAAAGGCCATCCGATCCAACTCTCGGGCATCAATATACGCTTAAGCTTTGGATGACCCTGATGACTGATTCCCAACATATCATAAGATTCCCGTTCCTGGAAGTCGGAACTTTTCCAAACCCAATAAACCGATGGGATCCTGGGGTTCTCTCTAGGAACGAAGATCTTTATACATAATTCTTCCGGTTGATCTGCCTCATCTTGCATTTGCGTGAGATGATACACGCTCACTAAGGGTCCTCCCGGTGCCGCATCATAAGCACATTGGGAACGCAGATAATTGAAACCACACACATATAGAGCAACAGCTACAGACAGCCACTCCTCTGCTTTGACCTGCAAGGTCTCGACACCCCTATAATCATAACCTAAAGGTCTGTGGGCGAACCTGTGCCTAGTCGACCAAGCAGATAATCGACCCTGCGCCTCGATATTGAACTCATATTTATCAATAGTATTCATATTGGTTAATACCTTTTTTTTTATTTATACTTCTAAAATAGATTTACTCATCGGTTTTTGCTATTGATTCTTCAAACTTAGCTTTAAGCTTCTCTGAAGCTCCCGAAAAACTATTTAACAAGGATTTTGTGCGCTGATTAGCTATTTGTTGATTATATTGATCAGTATGAATACTGGGGACGAAATGAAGTTGGTGATTCAGACTAAAATATTTCTTTCGAGTGTGACGATAAGTTTGACTATTAGAGGTTTCCCGAGCCATTTTCTTGCGAAGTTTCGTCACAGCATCAATAATAGCTTCAGGCTTGGGTGGGCAACCCGGTAAATAAAGGTCCACGGGAATTAATTTGTCTACCCCGCGAACGGTACTGTATGAATCTGTACTAAACATGCCTCCTGTAATGGTGCAAGCTCCCATAGCAATTACATATTTTGGTTCGGGCATTTGCTCGTATAGTCTTACCAGGGACGGGGCCATTTTCATAGTTATCGTACCGGCTGTCACAATAAGGTCTGCCTGTCTAGGACTGGATCTGGGTACTAGACCATATCGGTCGAAGTCAAATCGTGAACCGATTAGCGAGGCAAATTCAATGAAGCAGCAGCTAGTACCGTATAGGAGTGGCCACAAACTAGATAGTCTTGACCAATTGGAAAAATCATTAATGTTAGCTAAAATAATTGAATTTGACGCGCTCCGATCGGGGAACATAGACTCTATTGAATTGATAAAAATAGTTTCCCGAGGGTCAACTCTGCTTTTGCTTTTCTCATTAGAATATTCGGGACTTGAGACCATTCCAATGCTCCTTTTCTCCATGCATGAACCGAACCAACTATTAATATAAGTATAAGGATGATCACTTCAATGAAGGCGAATAGACCCAATTCCCTGAAACCTATAGCCCAAGGATAAAGAAAGACTGTCTCGACGTCGGAGATTGCAAATACCGAAGCAAACATGTAATAACGGATCTGGAATCGAATCCAGGTATTTCCCTTTGGTTCAATACCCGACTCGTAACTTGCCAATTTCTCTGGTCCCTCTCGGATGGGGGCGAGAAGTCGGGGAATCAAAAAAGCTAAATAGGGAATAGATATAGATATTAGTAGAAAAATCCAAAAAGAATCATGTTTATGGAGCAAAAACATTTACATACTCCTTTCGGTTTGATAGTTATCATCTTGCTATACCACAATAGGTGTAACACGTATAGGTTTTTTGGGGAAGTGAAGTAAGGTTCAAAATTCCTGTGATATTGGTAGTTATCCAATAGAGAAGGGGACTACACAATAAATGTCAGATATAATTAATCTATTATGTTAAGATACTCATTCTCTCTGAGTGGCCGTCGATCCGTCTTACCAACTCAGTTAATGAAACAGACTAAAAAAATAAACAGACTTTTTTTTTTTTAGATTAGTTCGGCAAATTGAATCTAGGAATGTAATGATCCGGATTCGACGTCACTTAAGTATACTGTAACAAATGAATGGGTTGTTTTCGCGGGTTAGGGCTATACGGATTCGAACCGTAGACATTCTCGGTCATGCAGATCGGAATATATGAAGAATATTCTTGAACTGCTTAACGAACCCAACATGCCGCTTTCGCAGCATTGGGCTCTCTTACCAACTGTTCTCCCATTTCAGTTGGGATGAACGAACAATTGTTGATGCACCAACCTTTGTTCCACCAAATAAGATGGTTCCGTGTGCTCGACTAATTTATTTTATTAATTTTTTTTTTACTTTTATTTTAAAAATAGATGAAGCAATCCCGAAGTATTTTGAGAAGGTTACTAGTGTTGACACAGGTTTGCCTCTAGCAGACACAGATCCACTTCGTACTATTGAATATTCTCTGTCGCTTGGAAAGAATATACGATACTCTTTACACCCGAAAGCTCGTAAGACGAGGAAGAGATCTTGTTGGGGTCCTCGCATCGTCCCCACCATCTACAGCATTGGATAGATCACTCATCCACCATATCAACTAGTTTAAATCAATCTTTTTCTGATCAATTTATCTGTCATGCTACTGTTCTTTTGCATCTCTCAGTGAGGTAAGACAGAAATCTATCATGCAGGATCCTGCGCGAATCGGGTGAGTCCCGAAAAACCCTTCTAAAAAGAACCATCGGCGCACGTGTAAACGAGGCGCTCTACCGCTGAGCTATAGCCCTTGATCAGTTTGATCATACGATAAGTATTGTATCAATATCGACTGATTTTTGTCAAGTCATAAAACCAATTGAAAAAAAAAAAAAAAAGACTAATTTCTGTTTTAAACAAATGAAATCAGATGTTTTTCCATGAATATGGAGTTGTTTCTAAATACACTGCTATGTATAATATATACATATCTATCTATAATAGAGTCGTGTAAGGAATATCACCAGCCTACTTAACTCAGCGGTTAGAGTATCGCTTTCATACGGCGAGAGGCATTGGTTCGAATCCAATAGTAGGTAAAACTTATTAGATACCATAAGTTTTGGATTGATATCTAATAAGTTCTACAGATATTTAAGATACATATAGAAACCACGTAGTACTATGGCACTATGATGGGACTATCGGGTCACTCAATACATTCTGTATCACATTGTATTTTGTTCTTTATCCCCACGGGGATAGAAGAAGAAGCAGATTAACTAGCATTTAAAGCCTCTAATCGTGCCTTGGCTCTCTTAAAAGCTAAATTAGCTTCTATTACTCTCTTCTTGCCCTCTGCTTTAGCTGAGTTAGCTTGAGCCGTCTGGAAACTTTTTTGAGCTTCGTCAGGGTCAATCTCGGTAGCTCGTTCTGCTTCGTTAACTAGTATTGTTACCTGATTATTATCTATCATAGCAAAACCGCCCATCAGTGCCATCGTGGACCACTGTCCATCGTGACGTATTCTTGGGACTCCCATATCCAAAGCTGTAAGAAGCGGCGCGTGGTTAGGTAATATACCAATCTGACCACTATTAGTGGATGAAACAATCTCCCAAACCTCAGAATTCCAAACGATTCGATTAGGAGCCATTACGCGAAGATTTGATACCATCCCTTTCATTGACCCTCCACTTGTAAAGTTGCAGCCTTGGCGGTAGCTTCATCAATATTACCAACCAAATAAGAAGCTTGTTCAGGGAGATTATCCAATTCTCCAGGAAGAATCATTTGAAATCCCTTAATTGTTTCTAGTAAACTAACATATTTACCTGGGGAACCCGTAAAGACTTCTGCTACAAGAAAAGGTTGTGATAAGAAACGTTCTATTTTTCGAGCTCTAGCTACCGTTAAACGGTCTTCCTCGGATAATTCGTCCAGTCCGGGAATAGCTATAATATCTTGAGGTTCCTTGTAACGCTGCAAAGTCTGTTTAACTCCCTGTGCCGTCTCATAATGCTCCTCACCTACAATCCAAGGTTGTAACATGGTTGAGGTCGAATCCAGGGGGTCTACGGCCGGATAAATACCCTTTGCTGCTAATCCTCTCGAAAGCACAGTAGTAGCGTCTAAGTGTGCAAATGTTGTAGCGGGGGCTGGGTCAGTCGGATCATCTGCAGGTACGTAAACAGCTTGAATGGAAGTTATTGATCCTTCTTTGGTGGAAGTAATTCTTTCCTGTAAAGACCCCATTTCTGTACTAAGGGTCGGTTGATAACCCACGGCAGAAGGCATTCTACCCGATAACGCAGAGACTTCTGATCCCGCTTGGACAAAACGAAAGATGTTGTCAATGAATAAAAGTACATCTTGCTTATTGACATCTCGAAAATATTCTGCCATTGTTGGGGCGGTTGAGCCAACTCTCATACGAGCTCCTGGTGGTTCATTCATCTGACCATAAACCAGAGCCACTTTTGATTCTGATATATTTTGTTCATTAATAACTTTCGATTCTTTCGTCTCCATGTAAAGATCATTACCTTCACGTGTACGTTCTCCTACCCCACCGGATACAGATACACCTCCATGAGCTTTGGCAATATTATTGATTAATTCCATAATAAGAACCGTTTTTCCGACTCCGGCCCCACCAAATAATCCAATCTTCCCACCTCGGCGATATGGAGCCAAAAGGTCTACAACCTTAATCCCCGTCTCAAAAATCGATAGTTTAGTATCCAATTGGGTAAATGCCGGTGCGGACCTGTGAATTGGAAATGTTGTACTACTCTCTATAGGACCCAAATTATCCACAGGTTCGCCAAGGACGTTAGAGATTCGGCCAGGAGTAATTTCACCAACAGGAACACTAAGAGGAGCCCCTGTATCAACAGCACCCATACCTCTCATTAAACCATCTGTAGCACTCATAGCCACGGCTCTGACTTCATTATTGCCTAACAATTGTTGTACTTCACAAGTAACATTAATCTCTTGACCCGCTGGGTTACGTCCCTTAACTATTAATGAATTGTAAATGTTGGGCATTTTCCCCGGAGAAGGAGCCACATCTAATACTGGTCCAATGATCTGAGTAATGTATCCCACATTGTTTTCCACCAATTCGGAAATTTCGAAAGAGAGAGAGCTAGTTTTCATAACTATTTTGGTGTATTATCTTTATTTGATTACTGAATCGATAAAAATATCTGGTATTTCGTCGCCGATCGATCGTGAAGAAAGAGTCAGTAGTTCCAAACTCCTTTTTTCTTTTCTCATAGATATAGCTAGAGATAGATGGAACAGCGAGATGGGCAAAAGTTGCCGTAGAGCTAGGATAATTCTTTTTTTTTTATGATTCAAGGACTAATAAAATATGAATAAGTCCACTCTGTTACATGCGACCATCATGTTTTATCCATTGAATATTCATTATTAATTTTTGTATTTTTCAAAACGGACCAGACATTCAGTTCGATCCCTTTCTTTCTTCTATCGACCAGTCTAACCATGAAGAGATTCCTGAGTCAATGTATTGGGATGGGATAGAATCTTATTTATCAAGTGATTTTTGCAAGAAACCATAGTAGTTAGTTGCACTCCGCATTAAACGCAATATAAAATAGTAATGTTCCATGCTTGAAATGGAGTTTCGACACGTATAAGTACCGTGCGCAGGTTGGATTACCGAAACCCACTTTACGTTTCACATCGAAATACTCCACCTATGTCGAGCAGATCTCATCCTTGCAAGATTTACTAATTTAGTCATAGGGAGGAACCCATGTCACCACAAACGGAGACTAAAGCAGGTGTTGGATTCAAAGCTGGTGTTAAAGATTATCGATTGACCTATTACACTCCCAAGTATGAGACCAAAGACACCGATATCTTGGCAGCCTTTCGAATGACCCCGCAACCCGGAGTACCGCCTGAGGAAGCTGGAGCTGCAGTAGCTGCGGAATCTTCCACAGGTACATGGACCACTGTATGGACGGATGGACTTACTAGTCTCGATCGCTACAAAGGCCGATGCTATGATATCGAACCTGTTGCTGGGGAGGATAATCAGTATATTGCATATGTAGCTTATCCTTTGGATTTATTTGAAGAAGGTTCCGTTACCAATATGTTCACTTCCATTGTAGGTAACGTTTTTGGATTCAAGGCCTTACGCGCTCTCCGCTTAGAAGATCTTCGAATTCCTCCTGCTTATTCTAAAACTTTCATTGGACCGCCCCATGGTATCCAGGTTGAAAGGGATAAGCTGAACAAATATGGGCGTCCCTTATTAGGATGTACAATCAAGCCAAAATTGGGCTTATCTGCTAAAAATTATGGGAGAGCCGTTTATGAATGTCTCCGCGGTGGACTTGACTTCACCAAGGATGATGAGAACGTAAATTCCCAACCATTCATGCGTTGGAGAGATCGTTTCTTATTCGTAGCAGAAGCTCTCTTCAAATCTCAGGCCGAAACAGGCGAAATTAAGGGACATTACTTAAACGCTACTGCGGGTACGTGTGAAGAAATGTTGAAAAGAGCCTGTTTTGCTAGAGAATTGGGGGCACCAATTGTAATGCATGACTATCTGACCGGAGGGTTTACCGCAAACACTAGCTTGGCCTTCTATTGCCGAGATAATGGGCTGCTTCTTCACATTCACCGTGCAATGCACGCTGTCATCGATAGACAGAAAAATCACGGTATACATTTTCGTGTATTAGCAAAAGCATTACGTATGTCCGGTGGGGATCATGTTCACTCTGGGACTGTAGTAGGCAAACTAGAGGGAGAACGAGAAGTCACTTTGGGTTTTGTCGATTTGCTTCGCGACGATTATATTGAAAAAGACCGTAGCCGCGGCATCTATTTCACCCAAGATTGGGTATCTATGCCGGGCGTACTTCCCGTAGCTTCGGGGGGTATCCATGTATGGCATATGCCTGCTCTAACCGAAATCTTCGGAGACGATTCTGTCTTACAGTTCGGCGGAGGAACCCTGGGACATCCTTGGGGAAATGCGCCCGGTGCCGTAGCTAATCGAGTCGCGTTAGAGGCTTGTGTACAAGCTCGTAATGAAGGCCGTGACCTTGCTCGTGAAGGTAATGAGATTATTCGTGAAGCTAGTCAGTGGAGTCCTGAATTGGCTGCCGCCTGCGAGGTATGGAAAGAAATCAAATTTGAATTTGAGACAATTGATACATTGTAATTTTCCTAACTATTTGATACTATCAGTCCTTCCAAGGGATTCATAAAACGGATGGGGAGTATCGGGAGAGATCTATTTTTTTTTTTTATTTTTTCCCATACTCCCCATGTGTCACAGATTAGGGTTGGTTGCTCAGTGGATGAGAGCACATGGGTTCGAGCCGTGGATTCGGGGGTTCGAATCCCTACCAATTCATATTTAAGAACCGCGAGATGCGGACGAGTAGCGTGAAATCGAATCAACAGTTTACTAGTAAGGGTTTTACGTTGTATCGTTTTACAACATATTGTTGGATAATCGATTTTAAGCTTCTAACATATGATTGATCGGATGGATAATTATTCAACTGCCAATTAGTTATTGGGCTACTTAACCTGGGGTCGGTCCCAAATTGGTATCTATTCCAATCAGACAATGATTTTGATGTTTCATTAGATATTTAAAAATATCTTCGCCTATTTCGTTGATGAAATGGAATCCGAACAACTTGAACTTTTTTTTTTTTTTCAATTCCCCGAGCTGAAGGGCAAAAACAGATGAGGATATTATTACGTCTGTAATAAATTGGTTTGAAGATAAACGCAAATTCGGCGGATTGATCGGAGCTTTCCTCGAAGAAGCTACCAAAGGCTCAATTTCAAGTGAAAGGGAGAGGGATAGACGGATAAGTATCAATACCAATAGGGGATTATGGGCTCGGTGTGATAACTGTGGAAACATGCTTTATGTGAAATTTTTGAAACAGAATAAGAGTGTTCGTGAAGAGTGCGGTTATCATCTTTCAATGAATAGTATGGAAAGGATCGAACTTCCAATTGATCGCGACACTTGGATTCCCATGGATGAAGACACGACTGCAAAAGATGTTTTAGGTTTCTCCGATGAGGATTCTTATCAGAATCGTATCACTACTTCTCAAGAAAAAACGGGTTTAACTGATGCTGTTCAAACAGGTATAGGATATCTAAATGGAAAACCTATTGCGCTTGGTGTTATGGACTTTCACTTCATGGGGGGAAGTATGGGTTCCGTAGTAGGTGAGAAGATTACCCGCTCAATCGAATATGCTACACATGAGTCTCTGCCACTAATTATAATCTGCGCTTCTGGCGGAGCACGTATGCAAGAAGGAACGTTAAGTTTAATGCAAATGGCTAAGATTTCTTCCGTTCTGCAAATCCATCAAGTTCAAAAGAGATTGCTCTATATATCGGTTCTTACTTATCCAACTACGGGTGGTGTCACTGCTAGTTCCGGTATGTCAGGGGACATAATTATTGCCGAGTCTAAAGCATATATAGCATTCGCCGGTAAAAGGGTAATTGAATAAACATCACGCCAAAAGATACCTGATGGCTTTCAAGCGGCTGAATCATTATTTGATAATGGACTACTTGATTTGATTGTTCCACGTAACCTTCTGAAGGGTGTTTTGAGCGAGATATCTGAGCCTTATTACTCAGCCCCTTATAAAAAAGATTAAATTCCTTCTTTTTATTGGTCCAAATCATGTTTCTTTTAGTAAAGCTTATAAATAAATGAGTCTTTATTTATTTCTTCTCTTAAAATAGAGAAAGATATAACAAGGAGCAAACGGATTACTAAAAAAAAATGTTGTCACTTCACTGTTTCGCTTTTATTTGATACGGTCTCAGAAACATAGTGCTACGAGGAGACTGTATCCAAATAATGGATTTGTTGGCTACTAGTAAGATCTTGGGTTCTAATCCGATTCGGAGTCGCTAAGAAGTATTTCTCTCTATATATACATAGAGAGATACTTCTATGTGATGCATATACATGATTATTCGATCGATAATAAACGAAATAGGTGTCTTGGTAACGGCGTACTTATCTCCGAAGAATTTGCAAGAAGAATAATAATTCTTAAGGAGATAAGTCTATTAGAAGTCTAGAAACCCCTTTTCTTTCTGGAACAAAAAGACTATCATTAGATATTAGAAGTAGAAATAAAAGGAAGATATAGTATTGTATAAATAGATAGATATTTATCTATCTATTTTTTTTTTATTTGAGGTAACTTCATCATGACAGCGTCCTATCTACCCTCTATTTTTGTACCCCTAGTAGGTTTGGTGTTTCCAGCAATTACAATGGCTTTTTTATTTCTCTATATAGAGCGGGATGAGATTCTATAATCTTTTCTGTTGCATAGTCTTTAAAAACGAAAGAAATTGCTCGGTGCCTCTCTGATATGGATCAATTTCAATTATTAGTCTTAACTAATAGCTGATTGGACAGATTTTTATGGCGTCATTAGCGGCTACCCCCTCCTACTTGTTTGATCACTCGTAAACTTTAACGATGCCACTCCAGTCTATGTCTCATTTTCATTTCACATATAAATGAGATGTAGATTGTTTCTTTGTCGCTACGACACATGTAGATAACTATTTCTATGTTTAGACTCTAACGACTTATCGCCTTATTATCACACGTAGATGTATCAGACACAGAGTCTATCCCGGAATAAACTGCATGAACTGTGGAAAAAGAGCATGGAGTAATTGAGGTTGGTGACCGGATGGATAATCGATTCATTATGCAATCTTTGAGGAAATAGTAATGACTTGTCACTCCAAATGGATCCGAGTAGATCCCGTGAAAGGTTCCCGTACAATTGCAAATTTGTGTTGGGCCTGTATTCTTGTCCGCGGCGCAACAGGTTTTTTACTGGTTGGAATTTCCAGTTGCATCGGCAAAGATTTAATTCCCGGACTTTCGTCCGAACAGATTGTTTTCATCCCACAAGGTATTGTAATGTGTTTCTATGGCATCGCAGGCCTCTTTCTCGGATTCTACCCGTGGTGTACCGTATTTCGGAACGTGGGCAGCGGATACAATTTATTTGATAAACGGGAAGGAATATTCTCAATTTTTCGGTGGGGCTTTCCTGGAAGGAACCGTCGCATCTGTATCCGATTCGTACTGAAAGATGTAGAAGCAGTTGGATTGGAAATTCGAGAGGGTCTTTATCCGCGTCGAATTATTTACCTTAAAGTAAGGGGTCGACAGAATATCCCCCTAACCCGGATCGGTGAAGATTTAACTTTGGGAGAGATGGAAGAAGAAGCTGCCGAACCTGCTCGTTTCCTGCGCGTATCCATCGAAGGTTTTTGAGGTTTCATATAATTTAAGAATCAGATAATAAACAGAGTGAAAGCTAAGTGAGGTAGCACAGTAAAAAAAATGGGGAGGGTCCAAAAGGATAATCTAATTACAAAGATTCATTTGTTAGTAATAGACTTTGCGGATTCCCTCCTCCTTATATACAAGTAATATATGAGATCACATTATTGGAAACTTCTTCAACGGTTTTACAATACTCCGCACCGTTCCTCGAATAGAGCTTATGAGGCTAGTAAGCAGCTACGGTCTCTAAGGAAAGAATCTTCGTTTCTCGTACAAACAATACCATCCCCTTTGAAAGAGTCGTTGCGGACCATCGTAGCTCTTACAAACACGGAATTCAATAAATCTCTATTTATAATATATTGGAGTCTCCTAGAGTGCAGACTCAGTATATTCATATTGGGAATGCAAAAAACCCTGGGGTTTCTTCTTGGAACAAAGTCTCCTCAGTCGTTGCTAATTGGACACCACTCTGTTCCTCCTCATCGCACAAATAAGTTTCAAACAAAAAATTGTTTGGATACGTCTCCGCGACATCTCCCAGAAACTTTGCTTCTCCGAGCACTATTTCTAGGGTCTCGCCAAACTTACTACAAGGGTAATGGGACGAACGAGGAACAACAAAGAATCGATGGTTTTCCAGAAGATGAACCTGAACATTATTATGCTTCTGCAAAACAAGTCATCTGTCACAATTTGAGTACTATAGAAAAAATGAATAGAAAATTAGCTTGGATTGAAGCAACTTTGAATGATTCTGATCCTCAGGGAGGACACTGTTCCACGAACCCTTTGTCACTTCGAACGAATGAAGAGTCAATTGAGGAATCATTCGGTTGTGAATCAACAGATTTTTCCGGCGGTACAGTGGCTTATGAATCTATAAGTCTCATACCTCGGTCTGTAACTCGTACTTTATCTAGATTCGAGGCGGAATCGACGAGTCAATCGAGTTCATTAATACTTAATGATTTTGGGTTGGCTAAAAATCAAGCATTAGCTTCTCTTCGATATATTGGATGTTTATTGCTTTTCCCTTTCACGATCCCAATCAGTATCAAGAGTCGTTTTCTAGAACCCTGGATTAGGAGTTGGTGGAACATTTCTCAACCACAAATCTTTGTCAATTCTTTTCAAGAGGAAAGGGCTCTGGAGCGGCTTCGGAAAGTAGAAGCGTTACTTTGGTTAAATGATGCGACTGGAAATTCTGTAGATACGCAATTGTGGAATTTTGATACAAATGCGTACAACGAAACTATTCGATTGGCAGTAATGTATAATGAAGCAAATATTCAACTACTCTTACAATTAGTAACCGATGTAATTAGCATCGCCACCCCGGTCTTCTTGTTCATAATGGGTCGAAAGAGACTTGCAGTTCTAAATTCTCGGATTCAAGAGTTATTCTATAGCTTAAATGACACAATGAAAGCGTTTTCTATTCTTCCACTAACTGATTTATGTGTAGGGTTCCATTCCCCCCATGGTTGGGAAATTTTTATAGGCTCCTCCTTTGAACATTTTGGGTTGGCCCCCAATAAATATGTAATTTCTTGCTTCGTTTCAACCTTTCCGGTTATTTCAGATACAGTCTTTAAGTATTGGATTTTTCGTCATTTAAATCGTACCTCTCCTTCAATTGTAGCCACTTATCACACAATGAGTGAATGACAATTATTACACCGAAATTGCAGTTAACGGGTTGGACTTATTCATTACAAGAATTCAACTTTTCTACCTTCCCCTTCTTCGCATTTAATAATAATGGGAAGAATAAAAGAGAAAAGGAGAGAGGGGAATAAAAAAATTAAAATAAGGGAAGAATATTTAATACTATGCGGCATCGGTAAACGATCCGTTTGCACAAAGACTTGGCACCAATCATCAATCTATGCAAAAAAGAATTCCGAATAACTGGATGAAAAAATGGTTGATTCTATTATTTCTAGTATCGATCAGTTTTGGTAAAGTAAACTGCCCATCTGTATCAAACGCATATCCGATTCTTGCGCAACAGAATTATGAAAATCCACGAGAAGCTACGGGGCGTATTGTATGCGCAAATTGCCACTTAGCTAAGAAACCTGTGGATATCGAGGCCCCACAATCTGTTCTTCCAAATACTGTATTTGAAGCAGTTGTTAAGATTCCCTACGATACGTAGATAAAATAAGTACTTGCAAATGGTAAAAAGGGTGGGTTGAATGTTGGTGCTGTTCTTATTCTACCCGAAGGATTTGAATTAGCTCCTTCCGATCGCATTCCAACCGAAATGAAGGAAAAGCTGGGAAAACTCTCGTTCCAGAGCTATCGCCCGGACAAAAAGAATATAATCGTGATAGGTCCAGTTCCGGGCAAACTATATAGTGAAATCGTATTTCCGATTCTCTCACCAGACCCTACTACTAATAAAGAAGCACACTTCCTGAAATACCCTCTTTATGTCGGTGGAAATAGAGGGAGGGGACAGATCTATCCGGATGGGAGTAAAAGCAACAATACAGTTTATACCGCCTCAGTAATGGGAAAAATAAAAAAAGTAGTACGTAGAGAGGGAAAGGGTGGATATGAAATAATTATCGAAGAATCATCCGAAGGTCGTGAAGCAACTGATATTATCCCCCCCGGTCCCGAACTTATTATTTCGGAAGGTGAATCTGTTAAAGCCGATCAGCCTTTGACCAATAACCCTAATGTGGGCGGATTTGGTCAAGGAGAGTCGGAAATTGTACTCCAAGACCCGTTGCGTATTCAAGGTCTCCTAGTCTTTTTTGCATCGGTTACTCTGGCACAGATCTTTCTCGTGCTTAAGAAGAAACAATTTGAAAAGGTCCAGTTGGCGGAAATGAATTTTTGATTATATAACCTTTCTCTTTCTTTTTACCCTCCCATCGTTAAACTACCAATTGATGGTTGGATGTAACCCAAACCCGGGATCCTTGTTTTTCCCTTCTCAATCCAATGATTGCGGTGCAGTATCCGTAACTCGGCTCTACTGAGTCCGGTAGAAGGGAGAACACAATGACAAGGATGACAAAAAAAAAGGAGCGGACTAAAAATAAGGAAAAGGAACAACAGAAAGAAAATAGAATTTGGTTGGAAAGACTGTTAGTGGGGAAAAAACAGAAGTCTCACTTTTTTCTCTCAGGTTGTAAATTAATACGATATATATATATATATCGTATTAATTGTATCCGAAAACCTCTCGAGTGACTCTATCTAGTCTGTTTCTTCAAACGTATATTACTTCTTCCAAGCCGTGATATAGATTTTTGTCAAAATTTAGATGTTGATAGTAAAAACTATGAGTTGTAGCTAGTGTCATCACACTCGACCTCGATCGATTCTTTGAAGAAGAATAGATCAAATAATTCGTTTATTCAGAAGAGAAGATGCATCATGAACTTATAATACCACTGAGCAATACGTCCGGGCAGCGGATTGTCACAATTCTTGTTCAATTTATCTAGATTTATCTAGATCTAGATAGATTGAACAAGAATTTTTTTTTTTTTAACCGCAAAAAAGTGGAAATCTTTTGAGATTCAGCACAATTTTTTTGCTTGATCCGTCAATGAAGTGAAAGAGATTCTTCAACGATTATTCATTATCAAAGAGATGATCCTAATCCTGAATAGGCTCCGTAAAAAAATATCCCCAGCGAGCCTATCACAAGTGTACCAGCTACAGTACCTATTAACCACAAAGGAATCCTTCCAGTGGTATTGGTCATTTGTCCCACCTCCCCCTCCCCTACTTTGGTTTCATCACTTGGTCATGACTCGAGACATGAACAGTCACAAATAATTAGGATCTTGAGCTTTTTCACTCGAAATTGACAATTCTTTCCTATTTTTAATTGAAGAAATAATTAGAAAATGGAACGGCAAGTACAAAAATCAGTAATAGTCCCCAGTAAAGGCTTGTACGATTTAATTCTACACTCTGTTTATTTGGATTTGGTTGTGTCATAGATTCGAAGCTCACATAAAAACTATCTTTGAATAAATTGCATCGCTGATATGGATCCTAAGAAGAAAACCGTAGGTACAGCTAATCCGTGGACAGCCAACCATCTAACAGTGAAAATTGGATAAGTTTTATCTAGAGACATTGGTACCTCCTAAAAGGATTTGGTAAATGCATCAACCTGTTCCAGTGAATCGAAACGGCCAGTTATTAAAGGAACTTCTTGTCGGCTCTCTGAAAAATATTCGTTTGGACGGGGGCTTCCGGAAACATCGTAAGCTAAACCTGTACTGACAAACAGCCAACCTGCAATAAACGGGGAGGGTATAGTAATGCTGTGGATGACCCAATATCAAATACTAGTAATAATGTCGGCGAAAGGACGTTCTCCCGTATTCCCAGACATGTTTAGCTCCGTATCTCTCTTGTAATACTAAAAAGGATTGTTTCTCGAGAAGAGGTATCAATGCTAGAAGATGCAGAATCTACCGGCATACCTCAGCGAACCGCAATCAATCCGATTTAGGTTGTCACTATTATACCAAGGGTATATCCGAAATATACTGGATCAGTATAGCTAGCCTCCCTTCGATGCGGCAAGGTTACTTGTTCTTGGCAAGTAGAATCTGATAGACTACCGATAATCATCTTTTTCTTTTTAGCTAACTATTACTATTTTATCATAGGAATCTCAACACTTATTACGTCGATACTCTTATGGTCCTTTCCATCTTCTTCTTTATCTTCAATACCTTTTTCTGTTTAATCGTCATTTCTATTTTATGTTTTTAGTAATATTAAAGAATTAATATCATTAAATAAAAGGTGAAAGAGAAGAAAAGAAACAAACCGAATTTGAATTTGATAAGTAATTGACAAGTTAAATCGGTAGGGTCCTTTTGATAGTTATCCAAGATTGGTTTATTAAAACTATTGTAAAATATTCGGTCATTGTTTCATACCATTTATTCACTACACACTCATTTCGTCACTTATTAAAAACTTATAACTTCTATCAAACTTCTTTTGATTCTCCCAGTAAGATCTATCACTAAAATACAAGATACAGATATAACATAATCTTTGTGCTTCGTTGGTCGCACTGAACAGTCAAGAGTTTCGTTCCGAAACGTCCAATCAATGGTTGTTCCCATTCAATAAATTCACCCCTATTTACCTTCTTTTTTTTTTTTTTTTATGATTTGTGTAAGCCCATAGTATTGAGATTGTTATGTTATCTTTTGTCAATTCTAGAAATTAATGAGACGTAATCTTACCGGATGAACCACTCCTATACGCTCACATACTTCACTTAATATTGGTCTAACAAATCTGAGTAAACGACTTTTAGTCAGTAATTTCAAGTAATAAATTACTTCATAAAATTGTATACTAATCCATCTGTTAGATAATTTGGTATTCAAATCCATGCTCACCCTATTAAGCTACTTTGCTTTTTCAACATCTGTACCAACTTTAACCTTAACCTTATTTATTGGATTGAACAAAATCCAGATTCTGTGATATAACAGTATCATTTAGAAATAGAAAACAAAAAAAAAAAATAAAGAAGGAGGGCCCCATTGGCGCTTACAAATCCATTGTACTTACCAAGTATTGATTACTGGTTAACACCTAAATCCAATATGGTAAGTATTCATATTAGATATGTACAAACTAGAATGGTTGAAGCATTACTATCTGGAATTGTGTTAGGTTTGATCCCAATAACCTTAGCTGGATCATTTGTAACTGCATATTCACAATATCGACGTGGTGACCAATTAGAAATTCGATAGATATTAATAATCTTCAGATCTTAAATAAGATGATGAACTAGGGAACACAAAGAGTGATATCTGTCTAGATAGATCAATTTCTTTTTTAACTTTCCTCTCCAATTTCATTGTCGTTTTTTTTCGCTCTATATAATTTACTCTATCTAATAATAGACCTTTTCTATGATTAGTCCCCAGACCCTTCTTAGATGAGACGGGTGAGGGGAAAGTTGTCAATAGCAACAATATTATTTATCGATTTTGTATTCTCAATGTGTATTAAAACAATTAATTAGGTTCTGATTGAGTGACAATAGACACGCCCTGTAGGATTCGAACCTACGGCATCGGGTTTTGGAGACCCGCGTTCTACCGGACTGAACTAAGAGCGCTTCTTTCCCGTTGGAGTCATTTTTCTTCTCGTTTGAAAAGTGTGCGCTGGCAAATATAGACTCCCGAGCGTGATAGCCCTTTCGCCACACGGTGGAAAAGAAAGTGAATAAAGAGATATAGCGGGAGAAGACAAAGAGGTTTTTTTTTCCCCCGTAAGGAACAGAGGTTAATTAAATGAGACGAGAGATCCGAGTCTTGATGCTTGGTACATGGATCAGAAATAGGGATGACAGGATTTGAACCTGCGACATTTTGTACCCAAAACAAACACGCTACCGAGCTGCGCTACATCCCTATTAATCTTGATACATAATTGACATTATCGACCTAAAACTATTTGATTTGGTTAATTATAACCAAAAATTATCAGTATTCGCTACTAGCAAAAAAAATCTATGCCCCGAGGGGGCATTGTCTCGTATCACTTTGAATCCTTGGACTTAAATAATTGAATCCTACTAGTTTTTCAGGAAGAGTAATCGACGGACGCGCAGCACATATTCAATGGTAAAAGGAAAAAGGATAGAAAGGGGAGAGAGAGGGGAGGAAAAAATCAAGAACAAGGAGAAATTATAATGCAATATGTAAAAACTTATTTTTCCACGGCCCCTGTGATAGCTACAATATGGTTCGGCTTGTTAGCTGGTTCATCAATAGAAACAAACCGTTTTTTCCCAGACGCCTTACTATTTCCATTTCTTTGATTAAGAGAGTAGTTAGAAAGAGAATCAAACAGGGTTATAAAATATTAATCCTTGTTCCTTGTTAAGGAAGTAGTTAGTAATGGAGCTATTGCTGGGAATAATTAAAATTCAAATTTTGCTGGGAATAATTAAAATTCAAATTTTATGGTATGGGTTGGGACTTTTCAAATAGTTCAATCAACCCTTTAGACCCCCCCCCCTCACTTCTATTTATATAGTCCAATCAATATTATGCCTAAAAGTAAAGATGCGAGAGTAACTATTGCTTCAGAATGTACAAGTTGTACTCGAAAAGAGCCTGGTGACGAATTGACGGGTATTTCTCGATACACTACTCGTAAGAATCGTCGTAATACACCTACTCGATTGGAATCAAAAAAATATTGTTTTTGTTGCCACAAACATACTATTCACAAAGAATTAAAAAAATGAATGCTTTTAATGGATTCGGAAATAGTCAATATTATTAAATATCGGTAGTCACACGAAGAGTATCATGAATAAATCTAAACGATCTTCCCGTAGACGTTCCCCATCTATTCGATCTGATGAAATTATTGATTATAGAAATACAAGCTTACTTCGTCGATTCGTAAGTGAGCAAGGAAGAATTTTATCCAGACGGATGAATAGATTAACCTCGAAGCAACAGCGTTCAGTAGCTGTCGCCATAAAAAGAGCTCGTATTTCGGCTTTGCTACCCTTCTCGAACAATGAGAATTAGACCCTTTTTATTAATTGTGACTAGAAAGTCGAACTCTAATAAATTAACGAATTTGGTATTTAAAAATATGCTTATTATTAACTGTGAAACGAGTGTGATTAAAGATAATTAAGTTGAGTCTTATATCTCTGAAAACTCTTTCCCCTTCCCTTTATTTTTTTATCTTTTATTTTGCTAGGATAGATGATCATTGTCTCTTCCGCCTCTCCGAGAAGAATAATCCGGAGAGGTTTAGAATATTCAATCAATGTATATTATTAGTATTAATTACCCGTACGATCCTAGAGAAACAATAAGCATCTGGGGTAGCTATCTGCGCGAGTGTTTTGCAATTCAAATAAACTTATTTCTCATACAAATTGTGAATCGTCGCACTGTACGTAATTCCATTCTCCCGTGCTGCTGCATTAATACGAGTGATCCACAAACGACGAATTTTTCTCTTTCGATTATTCCTATCTGCATAAGCAGAAGCCAATGCTTTCTTCTCTTGCTGGTTTGCCGCTCCAAATAATTTTGAATGAGCCCCCTTAAATCCGGATGCAATTTCAAGAATATTTTTGCGATGCTTCCGAGCCACGGATCCGCGTTTTACCCTGGTCATTAGATGTTTAGCCTCACAGAAGATCAGATTTTAATTTTTGAAAAAAAAAAAAATCCATTTATTTTTATATTCCTACTGATTCCATAGTTTTCCCTTATTTTCTCTTACTTAGAGATACCAAATCAAAGAGATAGATTGGTTTATTGGAATATGTTTGATAGAATCATCAGAATCTAAGTCTATTACTACATAATAATAGTAACACTACGCGCGGTGAACGCCTCAATGTTTAAATATCATAAACAATTCAAGTGTTTCGGGAAAGAGATAAGTTATTATAATCTTTTTTTTTTTTTATTTACTTGATCAACGTATTATATTTAAGCTAATGATAGAAATGATTTTGTTTGAATAGAAAACCCACGCCACGATCCCTCCATTATTTTCTTACAAGAATGAAGATTCTATCTTCTACAAACGTTTAGATCTCTCTATCTAATGTGAAAAAAAAAAAAAAAGATTCCAATGGCTTTTGCTACTCCGACTTTCCCATCCGCAAACAATCCAGAGTAGATATTTTTTTTACTGATTGGATGGATGCTGCACTGGACACGTTACGGATTCCAATGTTTCCATGGTTCAGTTTTTGGCAGCTGGGTCCCTCCTATACACCGGAGCTTGAAATTTTTCTAGAATGAGAAAATAGAATTGCTGTTGGCAGGTCGTATGATCCCCAATATCTAGCTCCACCCGGTAGCCCGAGCAAATTTCTTTCTTTTTTTTTTTATCGCAGAAAGACTCATCTGTATAGTAACGGTATTTCACGTCGGAAGTTGGCGGAACAGCTGACCCTCACTGCAATAGTATTGGCAAGGGTATGAAAATCGATACCATCATTCATTCTGACTTCGCTTAATAATTAAATTTTATTATCATCGATTAGTTTTTATCATCCCAAATCAAGATGATCGGGTTTGCACCGACCGTAACCATGAATTTCCATTCCTTATTGAAACAGATGGATGATAGACTTTTGTTCCTCATCTCAATAAGAGGATTCTTCTGCGACATCAATCCCTTAATGTCACTCGGTTTCTGATCCTAACGAGTCACACATACACCCTGGTACATACTCCTCGCCGTTGGGGGCATCCCCGAAGGGCAGGGGATTTTGTTCCACTCCCCAATCGTTGTCTTGCTTTTCTAATAAGTTGCTGATTTGTTGGCATGTTCAAAGACGCAGAGAATCTATTTGGTTCAAAATATTATTAACCATGTGGAAGAACTGAATCTGAATAATCAAATCTCATTAAATTCTTTCGTCTAAACGACGAAAGTGACGCTTTAAAGCAAAGCCTCGAAGTCAGTAGTTGCTCATACAAACAAATATGAAACTACAAAAGATAGAACATCTTAGTATTATCTACTCCAATCTTTTGATTAGATTCAGGCTCTATTTCGATTATCAATAAACGTATCTATCTATCTATATGGATAGATACGAGCTGTTGGTCGAATAGAAAGGTGAGACACCTCCTCTTCTCTTCTTTATTTTTCATGTGAAAAGAATCTTTAGAGACCCTGAACGTTTCTTATTTATTTAAGAAATATTCAACCTGGAGCGTTTTCTAACGCTACGGGATCCGCAACACCATAATCTTGGGCTTCTTCTGCTGACAGAAAAACGTCTCTTTCCATGTCTTCGGAGATCATCCATAAAGGTTTGCCTGTTCTTTGTGCATAAACCCTAGTTATGCAATCGCGTAGTTTTAATACTTCTTCTGCTTCCATGACACACTCTCCAGCTTGTCCATCATAATATGAACTAGCAGGTTGGTGAATCATTACCCTGATTGAATACATCACTTTTTTGCCTATGGCTAACCGTACGGGCAACTGTTTCTGCATACGGCTACGTATCATCCATCTGGTGGGGTGGAAGTTGTTAACAGACGTAAATGAGTCTTGAACAATCCTTCGCAATGAAGGAGCCTCTTCTTACTCCCCCCCCTCCTACAACACTATAGGAGATGTACCATCCTTTTAAACATATTATGATGGTTCCGTTGCTTTATTGTCACAGCAATCCCAAGGTTTGTTATGTATACTCCCGATGGAGAATAGAGTCAATGTTTCTTAATCTTCTAAAAATTTAATTGATAAAAAATTGGATCTTAATAAATTGCCAAGATTCAACATTTTATACATTTTATGACGCTAAGATATATTGATCGCCGATGAATCTACCAAAAAAATAAAATTTGACTCATTTTGCTATCCCGGCACTTCACTATTTCATTCTTGGATATGCATCCAAAAAAGACTCACCAAGTATTGAATGCCGTGCTACTGTTACCTCAACTAGGCGAAGGCATAGTTTTAACCCATACAAATCATTGGCGCCGAGCGTGAGGTAGTGCTATACGTCTGGTAATCTCTCCTCCAGTCGAAATAGAAGATCCCATTGAAGCAGCTAGTCCCATGCAAATAGTATGCACGTCTGGTACGACGAATTGCATAGCATCATAAACAGATATTCCGGCTAATACTGCTCCACCGGGAGAATTCGCATACAAATACGTATCTTTGGCTTCATCTTCCCCATTCAGGTACATCATGATACCGATAAGTTGATTGGCAATTTCATCATCTACTTGTTGACCTAGAAGAGGAAGTCTCTCCCGATAAAGCCGGTTGATCAGGATAGGTTTGTGTGTCTTTACTCCCCCCCTCTGAAACCGTATAAGCGTCGTTAGAAGCATACGGCTCTGGTTGTTTCTACGTAGAAGCGGAAGAAAGAGATAAGAAAAATTATGTCTCTTTGGTAAAGAAATCTATTGGATCTTTGAGAAAAAGAAGAAATCTATATATATATATTTCTTTCTTTTTTTCCACCCATTTTCTACCCCCCCCCCCCCCTGCCGGAGACCGCTCTTCACTATTTCCTTTTTGGTTTAGGTTTGTCTGTCCCGTCTATTGAACATCCTGAACCGCACCGTAACCGGCGTATCGAGGGGTAAACCTACCCCAGCGCCCCAACCCCCTTCACACCAGTATATTCCTGTTTGTAATTGAGTCCCTTTAATGAAAAGAATCTTTAGGTTCATTTTCTACTTCGGGGGGAGGTGGAGTCCGATCATCATCCGTACATACGGAACGAATAGTTTTACTTCCCCTCTTTCTCTCTATTCCCACGATTCATGTATTTAAAACTAACGGACTTATTTAGATTTAAAGCCCCATTCATTCTATTTTCTATTTCGTAGCAACCTTTGCTACAATTGATCCTTGGGATTCAGTGACCGGAGCCTAAATAACCTGTTCATTTCAACTAGCCATGGATTCTAATGATTAATAAATCTCTAGCTAAACCTTATCTCACGCGTTTGACCACTGATGGATTAGTCGAATCTAAGCGAGATAGAGACATATCGATCGGATAATAAATGATGGAAAGGGGTTCCACATGGCTCAACATATATAACGAGTCGCACTACACGTCAACCCAAACCGCATCCTCTTCCCCAGGTAGACGAAAGGGCACCTTTGGAACACCGATTGGCATGCAGAAATTATTGAAACTTTTTATAGTTATCTCTAAAGTGGGAACGTAGAAGCTAACGCGCTAAAAAACTTATACCATATTATAACACGCTTAATGAAGACGGTGTAGGGGACAAAAAAACTGTGAATTTGATAGATATTGACAGCTTTTAATGGGACCAATCTCTACATTGTTATATAAATAATGTAGATGCTAAAATATCCATGTCTTTCTTGTTCCTGGTAGAAAGGTTCTTGGCTTTTCCTATACAACCCAACCTATTTGTACAAATAGATGGAAAAGTAGATACAGATGTTTAATCAGTAAATAAAAAAAAAAAAGAGTATTTGTTTCTTTTTACTGGTAGCACTCTAATAACAAACCAGAATATTGATTTAGATATTTTATGCAACAATTTATTGTTTTTTTTTTTATTCGTAGCGCAAGCCTACATCGCGAGAAAGTTACGTAGTGTTTACTCATCTCCAATATCCAAGAAAGGGGTTTTTCATGGGTTTGCCTTGGTATCGCGTTCACACTGTTGTACTAAATGATCCTGGTCGTCTAATTTCCGTCCATCTGATGCATACTGCTTTGGTTTCTGGCTGGGCGGGTTCAATGGCTCTCTATGAATTAGCTGTTTTTGACCCATCCGATCCCGTTCTTGATCCGATGTGGAGACAGGGTATGTTTGTCATCCCATTTATGACTCGCATTGGAGTAACAAAGTCATGGGGAGGTTGGAGCATTACTGGAGATACCGTAACTGATGCGGGTATCTGGAGTTACGAAGGTGTAGCCGCAGCTCATATCATACTATCCGGTTTACTGTTTCTAGCTGCTATCTGGCACTGGGTCTATTGGGACCTGGATCTGTTTCGCGATGATCGCACGGGAAAACCATCCTTAGACTTACCAAAAATATTTGGAATTCACCTATTCCTTTCAGGAGTACTTTGTTTTGCCTTCGGAGCATTTCATGTAACTGGTTTATTCGGGCCCGGTATTTGGGTATCAGATCCCTATGGATTGACTGGAAAAGTAGAACCCGTAGATCCGGCTTGGGGAGCTGAAGGTTTCGACCCATTTGTTCCGGGAGGAATAGCTTCGCACCATATAGCAGCGGGAGTTCTAGGTATATTAGCTGGTCTATTTCACCTCAGTGTTCGTCCTCCCCAACGATTATACAAAGCTCTACGCATGGGGAATGTTGAAACTGTGTCATCTAGCAGTATCGCTGCCGTTTTTTTCGCCGCTTTTGTAGTTTCTGGAACCATGTGGTACGGTTCCGCCGCCACTCCAATTGAATTATTTGGTCCCACCCGTTATCAATGGGATCAGGGATATTTTCAACAAGAGATAGATCAACGAATCCGTTCTAGTAAAGCTGAAAATCTAAGTCTATCCGAAGCTTGGTCTAAGATCCCAGAAAAATCAGCTTTCTATGACTATATTGGTAACAACCCCGCGAAGGGTGGGTTGTTCAGAGCGGGTGCAATGGACAATGGTGATGGGATAGCTGTTGGTTGGTTAGGTCACGCTATATTTAAGGATAAAGAAGGCCATGAGCTGTTTGTACGCCGCATGCCTACTTTCTTCGAAACCTTCCCGGTAGTATTAGTGGATGGCGAAGGTATCGTAAGAGCCGATGTTCCATTCAGACGAGCGGAATCAAAATACAGTGTTGAGCAGGTAGGTGTAACCGTAGAGTTTTACGGTGGTGAACTAGATGGTGCCAGCTTTAGCGATCCCGCTACGGTTAAAAAATATGCTAGACGCGCCCAATCAGGTGAGATATTTGAATTTGATCGTGCCACTCTGAAATCAGACGGTGTTTTTAGAAGTAGCCCCCGAGGGTGGTTTACTTTCGGTCACGCCACATTCGCTCTCATTTTTTTCTTTGGTCACATCTGGCACGGCGCAAGAACTTTATTCAGAGACGTGTTTGCTGGTATTGATCCTGATCTAGATGCTCAAGTTGAATTCGGAGCATTCCAAAAGTTGGGGGATCCAAGTACTAAGAGACAGGCTGTTTGATTTGAAAGGTCTTTTACCAACTTATCGGGGCAGGATTCCAATAGGATTTCATTTTTATTTACTAATGGGATTATACCCCATGAAAACAAAAACCCTTCCCATCAAAGAAATACTTGGTTTGTTGGAATCTAACCGGTCAATCTAATTCTAATTAAGTAGTCTAGGTTCAAGTTAGAAAAAAAAAAAAAAAAAAGATTGAAGGCGGAATAAGATTATTCTAATTAGTATGAAAGATATCTTCAAAATACTACTCTACGGTCGAATCCATGGAAGCACTGGTTTATACATTTTTATTGGTAGCCACTTCAGGTATAATATTCTTTGCTATTTTCTTTCGAGAACCACCCAAAGTTCCTAACAAGGGAAAGTAACGATCTTTCTTAAATATTTTCGTCGCATGAGCGAGGTTATGGGAAGGAAAATAGAACTACTCAGAGACCTTCTGCGGGAAGGTCTCTCAGTCTAACTAATCTTCATGTTCCTCGAAAGGGTCTCTGAGTTCCTTAGAGGGTTGACCGAAAGCGGTATACGAAGCGTGACCGGTAAAGCTAACGGGTGAACAGGATATAGAGATAGCGACCGAAGTTGCAGTTTCCGTTGCTATGTAACCCAAGAAATATTAGTTCTTATACGATATAATAGTATACAAAGTCAGCAAAGTTCAATCAATTGAATAAGCTCTATGGCTACAAAAGTTATTGATGACACTCCTAAAGGTAAACCCAGAATCAGTCCTTTAGGAATAATTCTGAAACCTCTTAACTCAGAATATGGAAAAGTTGCTCCTGGTTGGGGAACTACTCCCCTAATGGGATTTTTTATGGCTTTATTTGCAGTATTCTTAGTTACTATTCTGGAAATTTACAACTCATCCGTCCTATTGGACGGTATTCCGATAAGTTGGTAAAAAAAAGGTCGGATTGGTCTGGCGAACCCCACTACTACAACAGCTAGGGGTTCGCAAAGAAAGACTTTTCATAAACCCCAAAAGGTAGTTAAATTGCGCAAATTTTTACCTCAAAGATTTTGATAATACGGGTGTGTGACTCGTCGCAACCAATCTGGTTCAACAAATAGACAATCTATTTATTTTTTGTTCATTTGAACAAGACGTTATTATCTTGCTAGGTAGCAGTCGAATGGTTAGCACCAAAAGCGCGAGAAACTGGATATTGATTGATAAGGTTGGGACTATGATTAATTTGCACTAATCTACTACTCAAATTTCGTGACAAGATTGTTACTCGATACTAAGTACAAGAACTCGATTTTTGATCAGGAAACTCTCAGAAAAATGCAGTACTTCTTAATCGATTATCTACTAGATTCTATAAGAAAGGACGACCATAGTCGTACAAAACAGGTATTGTTCCGCATATATGCAGGGTGGAGTTGCTGCCCATTAGATCTTCTTACCTACTAATAAGAGAATGTATCGGGGTATAGTAGAAATCCAAGGTTCGTAGACGCTCAAATAATCAGATTGGAACGAGGCAATATCTCTATTCATTTATTTATCCCAGTTTTTTTTTTGGATAAATCGATCGATAAGATGAAAAGATTTCTCAAGATGCTAATAATATTTGTTATTATTGTTAATGATGATTAAAAGCTAACATGAGATTGAGGCAAAATGTATTCCCGAGGTTTCCAACGGTTAAGTCACTATTTACTTGATTTTATAAACTGAAAGATGGCGAGGATATTATTCTATTTTTTTTCCTCGCATCAAGTGACTACTAACAGAATGGACGGTTACTCAAACAATTTTGTTTAAGCTGTATGAGAGCAAATCCTCATGTACAGTTTACGAAGGGGGAGTTGGAAAAGCTTACCCATCCCGCTAAAGTATACGATTGGTTTGAAGAACGTCTCGAAATTCAGGCAATTGCTGACGATATTACTAGTAAATATGTTCCTCCTCACGTGAACATATTCTATTGTTTGGGGGGAATCACGTTGACCCGCTTTTCGGTCCAGGTAGCCACTGGTTTTGCTATGACCTTTCATCACCGTCCGACTGTTACAGAAGCTTTTTCTTCTGTTCAATATATAATGACTGAAGTGAATTTTGGATGGCTAATCCGATCCATTCATCGATGGTCAGCTAGTATGATGGTCCTAATGATGATTCTGCATGTATTTTGTGTCTATCTCACGGGAGGCTTTAAGAAACCTCGCGAATTAACTTGGGTTACTGGTGTAATTCTAGCTGTACTAACTGTGTCTTTTGGTGTAACTGGATATTCATTACCCTGGGATCAAATTGGTTATCGGGCAGTTAAGATAGTAACCGGTGTACCCGAAGCTATTCCTCTAATAGGATCTTCATTAGTGGAGCTATTACGAGGAAGTGTTAGTGTAGGTCAATCTACATTAACTCGTTTTTACAGTTTACATACTTTCGTATCGCCGCTTCTTACTGCTGTTTCTATGCTAATGCACTTCCCAATGATCCGTAAACAAGGCATTCCGGGTCCTTCATGATTTATGAGTGAAAGATAATGATCTCTGCATCACTACAGGACCTTAATCTCTAATTTAGTAAAAGGTTACTATTCTATTGCCGCTGGTGCCTCCCATTGAAGCAGATGCGAAGTTATCTAGCGGATTGAGTTCTTGTCTCGGACTATCGGGATAAAAAGATTGAAGCGTTAAAAGGGAAAATATTGGATTATGGGAGTGTGTGACTTGTCTCAAAACGCGTAGGCTACGCAGATATTGAATCGAATGCTGCTGCACCAGAAGATGTGTCTCTTTCCCAACTTTTCCTAATCTTAGTATCAGGAATCGAAACTTGGGTGTAGGTAGGATTCTTCTTCCCAAGCCAAGAAAGTTCTTTGGAGAATTCTCCCCATGATCAAACTAACTATTTTGCAAGGCTCCGTTAAACCCTATACATACCCAATGGGGGTAGTGTCAAGTTTCAGAACACATGGTTTTTAGGCCGCATCCATTTCTCTTGCGTCCAATACTATTCTATTATCCGTAGAAACAACCGTCGGGGTAAAAAAACGATCTAAAGAGAGATATAGCCGAAGTCATAACAAGTTAAGATCCTATACTGGTAGTGGTTCGCGATCATCTCGCATCTATTAGCAATGTCACGATACACGATGTATGGGATACAAGATAATCCAAGAAGCTTCATATCAAGTTATTAGGCTGACTCGGGTGATAAGCCACTTCGCAGACTAACTCTTCGCCGTGTTCCTTGTTATTTTTCCCTCCTATTTCTTGAGGAAGAGGCGTCAAAAACTATTAGAAAGCAATAATTAACTACTAGAAAGTAATAATTTTTATTTTGTCTACCAATTCTTGTGGAGTAAGATGCCTAAGAATTTGCTCGAGCCGTATGAGAATAAATTCTCATGTTCGATTCTTATGGGGGAGTACGAGGTCCATCCCAATAACAAAGAAACCTGACCTGAATGATCCTGTTTTGAGAGCGAAATTAGCTAAGGGTATGGGACATAATTATTATGGAGAACCTGCTTGGCCCAATGATCTTTTATATATATTTCCTGTGGTAATTTTAGGGACCATTGCGTGTACCGTAGGTTTGGCAGTTCCAGAACCATCCATGATCGGTGAACCAGCAAATCCTTTTGCAACTCCTTTGGAGATATTACCTGAGTGGTATTTCTTTCCTGTATTCCAAATACTACGTACAGTCCCCAATAAATTATTAGGTGTCCTTCTGATGGCGTCAGTACCTGCAGGTTCGTTGACCATCCCTTTCCTCGAAAATGTCAATAAATTTCAGAATCCATTCCGACGTCCAGTAGCCACAACAGTTTTTGCAATTGGTACCGCGGTTGCTATTTGGTTAGGCATTGGGGCAACTTTACCCATTGATGGATCTTTAACTTTGGGACTATTTCAAAATCAATTTGGTTATTTTTCTACGAACTTGAAACACATATTTAGGCTAGGGAGTAATTGTTACGATACAATATCTCCCTAGACTTGTGGATCAAAAAGCTCTAAATTCTTTTAGAGGATTAATTGTTTTCGTTTACTACAAGATGATTAATAGTCAATAATCTAATTTCCATATTTTTTTTTTCCTCTCTTTTTTGTCTATGTCACAAAAACTAATTACTCAATCACTCCTTTTTTTTTTTCACTAATATTGAAAATAAAAAGATGCAGTAGACAAGAGATGGATTGGCATCTAAATAAGATGATTTTGAATCTACTGCTTACTTCTCTTACTCCACACGCGCATTGTTACTTGGTAACTCTGTGGCGAAACGTTCCCATAAAGCTCTCGAAACCTGATCTACAGATTTTTTTCCAAAGCTTTTTATTTTTAGTAAATCCTCTCGGCTATGATTAAGTAAATCAGTGATTGTGTGTATCTCGGCACGTTTGAGACAATTAAAAGCTCTAGCGGGTGATTCTAGTTGGTCAATAAATGTATTTCTAAGAACTTCTCCCCCGGATTCATCCACACCAATCAATTGCGAAGATAATGTCGTTAAGTCGGAAGAATCTTGCTTATCCTCGAAATGAGGAACATCTTCGTGCTTCATGTGCAGGAAAGGAATCAATAAATCTATGAGGTTTTTAGAAGCTTCGCAGAGTGCTTCGTTTGGAGTCGGACTACCATTAGTCCATATTTCAATGAATGATATCTCTCGCATCTCTCTACCGCACCCAAATGGATGGACACTATAATTTACGTTTCGGACAGGCATAGGTACAGCATCAACGGGAAATTCTCCATCTTTGTATCCATTAAATTCTTCTATACGATACCCACAATCCTTTTCAATCCTTGATTCGATATTTACAGATATTGGTTGGGTAATAGTCACTATATATTGTGAATCATCAACAATTTTGACAGATGGTGGTAGCGATGTGTCACCAGCAGTTACTCTTTTGGGACCGGTTACAGATAAAAAAGCTTTTTTACAATCGTTATGATCGCTTCTAGGTGCAGTTTCTTTTAGATTCACTGAAATATCATGTATTGTCTCTTAAATACCCGTTATTGTAGAATACTCATGTATCACTCCCTCAAATTTTGCACATGTTATGTTTGCGCCTCCGACTTCTTCTAGCAAAGCTCTACGCATAGCAATCCCTACAGTATTAGCTTGGCCTCTCTTAAAGGGGGATATAACGGAGCGACCGTGATGAAGACGCTTACTTTCTGTCTTGGATTCAACGCATTTCCATTGAATTACCTGGGTAGAGATCGAAGTTTCATCTTTAAGCATAAAGAAATCCCTCGTCTTTAATATAACTAATAATGACTAATAGTTAGACACGTCTCTTTTTTGGGGGTCTACACCCATTATATGGCATGGGAGTCACATCACGTACGAAACTAAGAATTATACCGCTTCTGCGAATAGCCCGTAAAGCAGTATCTCTGCCTGGACCGGGTCCGCTCATCATTACTTCTGCCTGTTTCAGACCTCGATCCACCGATGCACGGATAGCATTTTCTGCTGCAGCTTGAGCAGCAAATGGTGTACTTTTGCGCGTACCCTTGAATCCGCAAGCACCGGCAGAACACCGAAGAACAACTTATCCTCGAACATCCGTAACAGTAATAATGGTATTATTAAAACTTGCTTGAATGTGAATAACTCCTTTTTGTACTCCGCGCTTCCCTTTACGGAAACGAATCTTTTTCAAAGTTTTTGACATAGTTGATTTATTGTTCATAATGGACAGGCTATGGTTAATTTATATTTGTCTCCACCCCGCGAGTCTCCCTATTACCCCTGCCTCTGCTTATGCTTCGGATTGCAGCAGATTACCATGATTCGTCTACGTCTACGAATCGGTCGACATTTCTCACATATTTTGCGAATGGAGGCACGTATTTTCGTAGCTATAACCTTAATTTATTAATTTAATTGGGTAAATCTATTCGGAGATTCGACAGGCGTTCTCCTCCCTTTTTTGTTTTTGTTATTAGTCGTATTGTAAAAACAATTATGAACAAATAAGTTCTTTGAAAGTAGTAGCAATAGTAAAAAATTCTATTGATTGCCATTTGTTGGCTTATTTCTGAGACGGTAAATGGTACATCCTTTGGTAAGATCATAAGGACTTGATTCGACCCTTACCCTATCTCCTGGTAATATTCTTATGTAATTACGTCAGATCTTTCCCGATATATGAGTTGAGACTTGGCATCCATTATCTGAACACACTCAAAACATGGCATTGGGAAGTGATTCTGTAACTGTACCCTCCATGTCAATAAGATTCTGTTTCTTAATCATTCGACAGAGATAAACCTCCCCTATTATTAACGGATCTCATGTAGAAATTACTGACTCGTTTACTACCATTAATATCCATTATAAGACTCAAGAGTTTCCACAGTAAGTAATTGTCCGTTTAAAAATAAATTTATTAATCACCAAACATGGCATAGGATTTCCCCCCCAATTTTTTTTCGTCGAGCCTCTCGATCTGTCACAAGTCCGTAGGATGTTGGTGGAATTACAATTCCCATACCGCCCAATATTTTTGGGATTCCTTGATGATCAGAATATATCCTCAAGCCAGGCTTGCTAATACGTTTAATAGTTGTAATATATGGCTCCCTTTTCTTACCTTAATGTTTCAGACTCACATCCAGAAACTCTTTCATGTTTTCCTTATGTTCTGCAACATTTTTCACAAAACCCTCCTCCAATAGGATTCGTCCTATACATCTAGTCATTTTAGTAGCAGGTATCCGAATCGTAACCTTCCTTCGCGTATTAGCGTTTCGTGTGGTAGTAATCATGGTAGAAATGGTATCGTTATTCGTGAAATATCAATCAGTAGTTATTAATATTAGAATGATTCCTAATTTTTTTCGTTTTTTTTTTTTTTACTATACTAATAAGTAGTAATATATATATATATTACTTTTGTCAAACATAGTCTGGTTGGGAAAAAAAAGTTCTGTCATATCTATTTGTTTCCTAGATATAGATAAAAAATAGATATATATATATATATATCTATTTTTTATCTATATCTTACTAGATTCTGTCTCTTCGTGACACCCAAATGTATCGGATCATCGAAACAGATTCTATATCTTTGGTGAAAGATTAAGCTTAGATATTCGAAACAGCAATCGACAATTTTCATTCATTCTATTCCCTACTTACTGCGACACCTCGGGGGCTAATGAGACTATTCTAGCAAAATTATACTCTCTCGATTCCCTAGCTACTGGACCGAATATCCTGGTTCCCCTAGGATTCCCTTCTTGATTGACAACAACTGCTGCGTTGTCATCAAATCTAAGAATCATTCCAGTATCTCGTTTCATCTCTTTACGGGTACACGCTGCCACTACTCTAACCACTTCTGATCTTTTCAGAGACATATTGGGTACCGCTTCCTTGATCACGGCTATAATAGTGTCACCCGTATTCGCGTATTTACGGTTACCGGTTCCTAGCACTCGAATACACATTGGTTTCCGGGCTCCGCTATTGTCTGCTACATCTGAATAACTTTGAGTTTGAATCATTTATTAATCAGGAAAGATTATAGGTTTAATTTTGTATCTATATCCGAATTAAGAAGATATGCTTCATCACGCTACTCATGTTTGCGTCGGTTAATAGATAGATCATTGATGTTGCCGGAGCAGTAATAGTAATACCAATTGTTATGGTTACTCTAGTAACAATCGTAATGATTTTTATGGATATTACTATCATTACGATTATTACTATTTCTAAGTTGTTTGATTATTATTCTTTTAGATGCTTATTATTCTAGTAGGAGATAGTAATAATAATGACATTATGAGTGTTTGCACTTCTGTGTCTCTGAGACGTCAAAAAAAAAAAAAGTTCAATTATGTAGTATAACGCCCTATGTTGAATAGGAAACTCAGTTTTCATTCTTCAAGTATCAAGATTTCAGGGCGGTCACTATTCGGGTAGGTATAGGCATCTTTTGAGCAGCCATCCCCATAGCAGCTCTAGCTATATCTTCCGATACTCCACTTACTTCATAAATTATTCGACCTGGTTTAACTACGGATACCCAATATTCTGGAGATCCTTTACCTGATCCCATACGCGTTTCAGCGGGTCTCATAGTGATTGGTTTATCGGGGAAGATGCGTATCCATAACTTTCCACCCCGACGAGCATAGCGCGTTATTGCTCTCCTTCCCGCTTCTATTTGTCTAGCTGTAACCCATGCAGGTTCGAGAGCCTGGAGAGCAAATTTTCCAAAAGAAACAGTATTACCACGATTAGATATTCCTTTTAATCGTCCTCTATGTTGCTTACGGTATTTAGTTCGTTTGGGGTTACAGTCGATGGCAATAGAATCTTTCCATCTCTGATACAAAACCGGACATGAAGGTTTCCCCTCAACCGGCTCCTCATAAGTTCAATACCGCTTCTCTCTGCATCGTAGACCTATCGACTGCTAGCTGAAATAACTTCTAATTTAAATATTGGTTTTTATCTTCATTGATTCTTTCTATATCATCCAGTTCCAAGAATTCCTATATTATTTGGTATTGAACTCACGGGCGAAAATGAGCTCGATCTCTCTCTCTTTTTTTTTTTAAGCTACTTTCCACTTCGATTCCACGAAGCTTGAGCTGGGCTTCTTTCGCCACCCCGTCCGCCGAATCGCATTTATCGACTGAATACAATCCGGAGGTCTCATCGTTCATCTAGTCTCTTAAAGCAAACGTTTGGGTCCCCCCCTCGCAACGGAGCCTCCCTCCCTTAGTCTCAATCTTATTGAGTCATTTTTGTTAGTGCCAGGTGACTCGAAGCTCTACTTTAACACTACGATAATTAGGATAGTTTCGATAATTATGCTACATCACACTGCTTTTTGGGAGTTGAATGGTTAACCATACGATCTTGAAAGAAGATCAAATTATATCTCTTTTTTTTTTTATTCATAATATCCATAAATTGATACCACCTCCGGCTTCGCTAGAAAGAATATTCTCCCGTGGATAGAAACTTTGCGTCGATACAATTATGCTCCGTGTCTAGCACTCATTCCAGGACTTGACACCGGAGATTTATCGACCAATTAATCAGTTTTCATTATGGTTAAAGAGCTTTTAATTGAACGGGTCGCACACTAAGCATAGCAAATATATATATATATTTTTTTTTATTTGAAAGAAAAAATGAGTGTAGATTGTTAGAATTGGAATAGAATGAAGCTGTCGTGTATTTCACCAGGATTTATTAAAGAGTTCCATTTCCTATGGAGAGAGATAATTCAGTATCCCGGAATATCCAAATTTTTATGCCTAAAACCCCATGAATCGTTTGAGCCGGGTGGTAGCAATAACTTATACGGGCCCTAATAGTCTGGAGAGGAACTCTACCCTCCCTGGCCCACTCGACTCGAGCCATTTCGCTACCATTGAGACGTCCGGCTATTTGGATCTTAATACCTTTATTACTGGTTCTTCCGACTAGTTCGATAGCTCTCTTCATAGTCCTTCGAAAAGCAACCCTATTTTTTAACTGTGAAGCAACATGTTCTGCTAGGATTTTTGGTTCCCCGTATGGTTGAGTAACATTATTAAGAGTTATTCGAAGCTTTCGATTACCGAGACCTAACATATGCTCTATATCGCTTTTCATTTGATCAATCCCTAGATTATGCTCCTCAACGAGGAGATCGGGAAAGCCTGTATGTATCTCAATCCGAATGGGATCCGTTTTTCGCTGAATCTCTATATGCCCAATCCCGCCATAATTGGAAGAATCCTTCACATGTTTTTCCACATACTTTTCAATGGAGGTGCGTATTTTTCTATCTTCCTCCAGAAATTTTGGATAATCTTCCATCTGGGCGAACCGGTAAGAATAATGCTTCTAATTTACACCGAGTCGAAAACCGAGTGGATGAATCTTTCGCCCCATATATAATTTTCCTCGATTCAATATTAGATTAGTTTTTATTGGATATGCCTATATGTATCAATATGTCCTCAATACTGATCAACTTATCTACCCTTTATTTTTATTTTTAGTCAACCTCGATTTTAACTTAATTGTTATTTGACAAGTGGGTTTCCTTATTGGATAACCACGGCCTTGAGCTCGAGGACGAAATCTTTTTAAATAAGTGGAATTGTCCACTCAGGCCTCACTAATGAACAAATTGGATTTACTTAATCCAAGATTAGTACTAGCGTTTGCAGCTGCGGAAAGAACTAATTTTGATACAGGGTAACATGCTTTATGGGGCATAAATTCAGGTGATACAGGTGCTTCTTCGTATGAACAACCCTGGATTCGATCGATAATCCGCCGCACTTTAGTAGCTGACATACGGATATTTTTTGCCAAAGCTTGCGCTCCTACTTCTGATTTCTTTTTGTTTTCCATGAAATATAATTTCCTAATCATCGACGAGACCCTTTATCACTTTTGGCGTGTCCCCGGAAATTCCGAGTGGGTACAAATTCTCCTAGTTTGTGACCCACCATACGATCAGTTACATAAATTGGTAGGTGCTCTCGTCCGTTGTGAACAGCAATAGTATGACCAATCATGCTAGGGACTATTGCAGAGGCACGAGACCGGGTTATTACTAACTTCTTTTCTCTCCGTACATTAAGATTTTCAATTTCTCGTATTAAATGATTGGCTACAAAAGGACCTTTCTTTGATGAACGTGTCGTGGCTAATTACCCTCCTACTTAATATAACTCTTTATCAAAAATTCTTGCGTCGACGAAGTATAAGTGGATTACTATATTTTTTATTTTTCCGACTTCTTTTCCCAAGCGCAATACGTCCCCAAGGAGTTGAGGGCTTCTTCCTGCCAATCGATGTCCTGCCTTCTCCCCCTCCATGAGGATGATCCACTGGGTTCGTAGCCGCACCTCTTACTTTGGGGCGTTTCCCTAACCAGCGTTTAGAGCCAGCTTTACCCAAGCCTTCGTTGTTAGTATCGACATTTCCAACTCGTCCCACACTTGCTAAACAGTTTTGAGATATTAATCGAATTTCACCGGAAGGTAGTCTCAGTGTAGCCGATTGACCCTCTTTTGCAACTATTTTTGCTACTGCACCAGCTGCTCTAACTAATTGTCCACCTTTCCCAGGTCTCATTTCTATATTATGTATAGTGGTGCCCAAGGGTATCTTGGTTGAAGTAGATCTGCTCCCCCCCCTTCTTACTATCTCATAATGACTAGAAAATGATTGGGAGAGATCTCTTCCCAAACTGTACAAGCCTCTTTCAAGGCATACAGCTTTCCAGATAAAAAAAAAACCGAGACTTTTTCGCTGTTGCTAAGAGCTCGTGTTAGGTCTCGATAGTACCAGAATCGATGTTTTTGAAAACAAAAAAAAAAGATTCCAGGACTATATATATATATCCTCGGCTTCCTTGCCTGCACCTGGCTTCACTTTAATAATTCAGCAACAGAATTAATGACTTTAATGATTCACGTTAACATTATTCAATGTTATGGATAACTTAGGAAATATCTCTATTTCGCATCAATTTAAACAGATTTTCATGCGGCAAAAGTATTCTTACTTTTATTTCACTCTATAGCTTCGATACTGCCTCTGACCGTCACATCGAATGGTTATTGTGAGTTACCCGTACCTCGTCCACATTGAATATGAACAAAGATTGCCCCTCCGCTCGTTTTTTTTTTTTTTCAAGCTCAAGATTATTTATCTATCTCCGTATTATCCTACCTTTGCAAGTTAATAGGTATTTAAATGCTATTAGGCTTTATCACCCGCTACTGTTCCTCTTTAGTTGCCCCAATGAGGTTTATTCCAAAAGATTCAACAATCTTGAATTAGTGCTAGGTTCATAGGCTCAGTCTCCGGCCAAATCGATTATTTCCCGAATACGTGAATCAAATAATCAAATCGCACTCAGAGGTAGGGCATTTCCATTTGAAATAGATGCTTCGGGGCTAGCTGTTACAACATCTCCAACCCCTATTCCCCAAGGGTGCAAAATATATCTTTTTTCGCCATCTATATAATTGATTAAACAGATATACGCGTTGCGGTTGGGATCATATTCAATACTCGCTACTCTACCAATAATGTTTATCTTGTCCCGTCGAAAGTCAATTTTACGGTATAACCGCTTGTGACCGCCCCCTCTGTGTCTACTAGTAACAATCCCCCTATTATTACGTCCTTTTTTAGATATCTTACGATAGGTTAACTGTTTCTCGGGTTCAGACCTCGTTGCCTCTCCAAAACGTAAAATGGCCCTGTTGCGTGTGCCAGGGGTATAGGCCTTATATAGTCATATAGCCATACTTTTTTTTTCCTCTTCTTATGGAATGTCGGTCTAGTTTACTAGATGGTTAAAAAAAAATTAATTTAAAAAGAGTGGGATAACATCATTCTTTCGAAGTGTAACAATCATTCTTTTGCGGCGTACGGAACCCGAAAATCCCAGTTTATTAACCCTTTGTCTTCTTCTTCGACCCGGTAGTCAACGACTATTCATACCCTTCACTTTAACCTTGAAAAATTTTTCAATCCAATCTTTCATTTCACTTTTAGTCAATTCTGGGTTTACGTCAAAAGTATATTGGTTTTGCTGCAACAGGCGAATAGATTTTTCAGTAAGCACCTGATTTTTTGATTTATCCATAATATCTTTTTTGCCTTTTTTTTTTTTTCAAATAAATGACAACTTATGGTTCTCCAGACCACCCTTATGAAAATAAATAATTCTTCCTTTTTCTTATAGTTCCTGTATAGTTCCTGTATAGTTTATTAATTTAGTTCTTATCGTAAGAGGGTTCAATTCAATTTTTTTTTTTTTATCTACAGTACCTAGTTATTCAGACGTGTTTCTTTTTGCCTTGTTTGTTTTCTGTTTGCATCCAACAGGAGTTGAACCTGTGAATTCGCCAATTATGAGTTGGGTGCTTTAACCGTTCAGCCATGGATGCTAAATCAATCTGTTTGCATTATTATAACGTGATGTCTACAAACATGAAATATGTCTTTCATTTTAGGAACAAACAAGCAAGAATCCGAAACGAAACTACTGGTGGGTAATCTAAACAAACGATGAAGGATTCCTCGAGAAGTTAACAATTAGTACTCATATTGAATGATTATGAATTATTCAAGGAAAAATGGATTTGAAACATACACGAGGAAGGTTCTAGGAGCAATACTAGTTAGAAATCTCTTATGAACCAGGAGCCGTGTGAATTAAGAATTTCATGCACGGTTCTGAATGAGCGGGAAGATCGAAAATCTTCTTTTCGACTCTAACTCTCCTACACCAGTCGTTGCTTTTTTTTCTGTTACCTCTAAAGTAGCAGCTCTAGCTTTGTCTACACGACTCTTCGTTATTATTTTCCCATATTTCTCCGGTGAATGGCATATCGCTTTAGGGGTATTAGCTACTCTTAGCATGATATTAGGAAATCTAATTGCCGTTACTCAAATAAGCATGAAACGTATGCTAGCATATTCTTCTATAAGCCAAATTGGATATATTATGATTGGAATACTTGCTGCAGACCCCGAGAATGGTTATGCAAGTATGATAACTTATACGTTCATTCATATACTCATGAATCTAGGAACTTTTGCTCGTATCACTTCATTTGGTTTACGAACCGGAACTGATAATATTAGGGATTATGCGGGATTATACATGAAGGATCCTGTTCTAACATTCTCTCCAGTTCTACGTTCACCATCCCTAGGGGGTATCCCTCCACCATCCGGTTTTTTTGGTAAACTCTATCTCTTTTGGCATGGATGGAAAGCTGGTTCGTACCCATCAGTTCCGATAGCGCTCGTCACAAGTGTCATTTCTATATATTATTATCTAAAAATCATTAAATTAATGTTCACTGGGAAGAATGAGAGAAGCGACATATCCACAATTTATATACAAAATTCCTTAGTTTCTTCATCAACTTCAATTTCGAAAAGTTCTATCGAAATAGCTATGATTATTCGTGCACTAGCATCAATCCTATCGGGTATATTAATAGATCCCATTATCGGGATCACACAGAATACCTTATTTTAGACTCATTTCGAGTTGTGACACGAAATTCCTTTTCAAATGATTTTTGTATTAAAAGCCGGTTCTATTGTCCCAACTAGTCTGTTTCTGCAACTTATAATGAAATAATTATATCTTCTTCGGGAATTGATCCTGACATTCTCCTATCTAGCTTGTATTTGTCTTTTCGCACCCAGAATCACTTGCTAGGAAAATGATCACTCGTCTATTCCGGAGGAGATATAAGTATTTCCGCACGATGCACAATTGGGGTTGTGCAGTAACAAC